TGGCAATTAAGTCTAATTGCGTAGAAGAAAATTTTAAATTTAATTAGGGTTATGGGTAAAGTTTATGATTGGTTTGAAGAAAGGCTAGAAATTCAATCAATTGCTGATGATATTACAAGTAAATATGTACCCCCACATGTTAATATTTTTTATTGTTTTGGTGGTATTGTTTTTACATGTTTTTTAATTCAAGTAGCAACAGGATTTGCTATGACATTTTATTATAGACCAAGTATTAGTGAAGCCTTTGCATCAGTAGAATATATTATGACCGAAGTTAATTTTGGTTGGCTAATCCGATCTATTCACCGATGGTCTGCAAGTATGATGGTTCTTATGTTAATTTTACATGTTTTTCGTGTATATCTAACAGGGGGATTTAAGAAACCACGCGAATTAACATGGGTTACAGGCGTAACTTTAGCAGTAACTACAGTATCTTTTGGTGTAACAGGTTATTCACTACCTTGGGATCAGGTAGGGTTTTGGGCCTGTAAAATCGTAACTGGAGTGCCTGAAGCTGTTCCTATTATTGGTCCACCTATAGTTCAGTTACTACGAGGAGGACTAAGTGTAGGTCAAAATACTCTAACGCGTTTTTATAGTGCCCACACTTTTGTTTTACCGCTTGTCGCAGCTGCTTTAATGATTACTCATTTTTTAATGATAAGAAAACAGGGTATTTCAGGTCCTTTATAATTATTATTTCTAATATATCAATATTGATTTTGGTTCCCAGATAAATAAAGAATCTATAAAACAAATGAAATTTTAACTTGTATTATTAATAGGAAATAGGAGAAATTATGTCAATATTAAAAAAACCAGATTTAACAGATCCAAAATTACGAGCAAAATTAGCGAAAGGAATGGGACATAACTACTATGGTGAGCCTGCTTGGCCAAATGATATTTTTTATATGTTTCCTATCTGTATTTTAGGAACTTTTGTAATAGTGATTGGCTTAGCTGTTATGGAACCCTCGGCTATAGGAGAAAAAGCGAATCCTTTTGCAACGCCTTTAGAAATTTTACCTGAATGGTACTTTTTCCCAACTTTTAATCTATTAAGAGTATTACCGAATAAATTATTAGGTGTTTTAGCTATGGCTTCTGTACCTGCTGGACTTATAACAGTTCCATTTATTGAAAACGTGAATAAATTTCAAAATCCATTCCGTAGACCTGTTGCTTCAACAATATTTTTGATTGGAACGTTTGTAGCTATTTGGTTAGGTATTGGAGCTTGTTTACCAATAAATAAAGCATTAACATTAGGGTTATTCTAATATTATAACACACACTTGTATATTATATTTTGACTTTTTTTCAAAATATAATGTATAATTACTATTAATTGATGTTATACAGTTAAATTTAAGTATTTTTAAGTATTAATAAAGATATTTTATGGATATAATTAGTTTAGGTTGGGCTACTATAATGATGATATTTACGTTCTCTCTTTCTTTAGTTGTTTGGGGTCGTAACGGATTTTAAATTTAAGATAATATAATAAATATAAAGTTTAATTTTAATCATAAGGATTGAAGAATTTATGGGTGAAGAAATTTTATCAATTAGTCTTTTATGTTTTAGTATGGTACTCATAGGTTTATCTCTTGGATTTTTATTATTAAAAGTTCAAGGAGAGTAAAAAAAAATTATTATATATACCAATATTTTAATCAATTGATATTAATATAACTTTTATGAAATTTATTAGTATAATATCAATATTAGTTAACTTTTTTCTGGTTCTTATTATATTAGTCAGGAGCCCAAATGAGCAGAGTTTACAAGAAAATCTAGACCCTTTTAAAATCTTTGAAAGTTCTAGTAAAGCTGAAAATTCAATTGATAATCTAATTAAGATCTTAACAATTATATATTTTAGTATAGCTCTTGCTTATAATATTAAAAATTATCTTTGATAATTGATTTTTGGGTATAACATTTAAAAGATGTATAAACTTTTTGGCTTTTAAAATTTAGTTATCGATTTTAAATTAGAATATATAATTTTATTTCTATATAGGTTAAAATAAGGGGCTGTAATGGTTTTGACATTTATAACTAGTGTTAATTAATAAGCAGATTTAACTATTAAGATATTAAATAATTGCAAATAATATTATTATTTTTAATAAAAACCAAGTTTTTGTATAAAATTCTTTAGTTTTATTATCAATTACTGATATAATTCTTAATTGAAAGAGGTAAAAAATTATGTTTTCCTAAAACTTATTAAAGCTTTAGATTGATTTTAATATTGAAATGAGATTAATTCATGAGAGAAAAGATGAAAAACCTTTTTTTTTATTTAAAAAAACTAACTATTCAGAGTTATTATTATTGTTATGAATGACTGATTAAAGATTTAGAAAATTCAAAGAATTTTAAAAAATTTAATCAATTGTCCCTAATTAAAAGAATAACTAAATCTGTGATTTTATTATTTAATTAGACATTTATTTAAAATGGACGTGGGTTCGAATCCCACCAGCTCCTTATTATTATTGCAATTATTGTACAGTTATAAATAATTCCATATAATGCATTTGTGGCCGAGTGGTTGAAGGCAACGGACTCATAATCCGTCTTCTTTTTAGAACAACGCTGGTTCGAACCCAGCCAGATGCAATTTAATTAATTTATTTAGTATTAAATCTTTGTTTTAAACGACTTCCTTTTGTTGTAGTAGTTTTACGTAAATAATAAAGCTTAGATCTTCTTACACGAGCAGATTTTATTACCTGAAGTGATTCAAATTTTGGAGAATGAATTAAGAATTTTCTCTCTATACCAATACCTTGAAATATTTTTCGAACTGATATTGTCAAATTAATCCCGCTATTGGTTTTTGCCAGAATAATACCTTGATAGTATTGAATTCTTTCTTTATTTCCTTCTTTAATTAATACTCCTATTTTTACAGTATCACCAACAAATACTTTTGGTACACTCTTTTTAATATAAGTTTGCTCTACAAGAGCTAAAATTTTTTTTTTTGACAAATATAGAACTTTCTCTTTTAAGTTTAAATTTTTCATTTGTTTTTATTGTAACATAAATATTTTTCTACTTTATATATAAATTGATAATATCATAATTGTTATCTAAAAGATAACAATATGATGAAAGTTATAAAAAATTTGAAGTTTACAAATTTTTTAAATCTAGTATATATTATTTTTATAAAATCATTATAAAAAATAACAGTTTTTCATTTATAAATCATACTATTTTTACATTAATAAAATGGCTCATAAGAAAGGTGCAGGAAGTACGAAGAATGGACGAGATTCTAAATCTAAACGACTTGGAGTAAAATGTTTTCATGGTCATCAAGTTCGAGCCGGCAATATTTTAATAAGACAACGTGGATTAAAATTTAAACCAGGTCAAAATGTAGGTATTGGAAGGGATTACACTTTATATGCACTTAAAGAAGGTCTAGTTTTTTTTAAAAAAACAACTAAGAATACATCTATCTCAGTTTTTGATTAAAGTATTTCTATAATGATATTCGCTAAAAATATATTATAATAAACTTAGATTTTATTTTCTTCCATGAATAAACTCTAGTATTTTAACTGTTTTAATTATTAGATATTTCTAGAAGTATAAAAAAAACAAAGATATAGATCGATTTACATCTATAATATTTCAAGAAAATTTATCCTTTTATTCATTAAATAAAAAAGAAAGAAAAATAAAATTATGACACCTTCTCTAGCAAACTTTTTATATAGCTTAATTGCCGGTGGACTTATAGTAGTTTTACCTATCACTGTTGCATTATCTTTTGTGAGTAAAAAAGATGCTATAACTCGTGTACCTCCAAAAAAATAAAACTTTAAAAATATGAGATCTGACTTACTTTAATAATATTTCACGTTATATTGAGATTTCATTTTTAGAAATTAGTCTTAATAATAGATGATTTTAAATCTATAATTTTGATGAAATCAATGTGATAGTTTTATATAAAGTCTTGTCTTATTAAGTTTAATTTTATTTTAATAAATAAAAATTGTATGTTTAACAATCTGTGAAATAATTTTTTTAAGACTTAAAGATTTATGATAAATATAGTCTTTGGAGCAAACTTTCTTCTAGGCTTAATAATAATTATTGGTGTCTTACTTTTATATTTTTTAAGAATTATAAGACCAGAACTTTGTCGTGATGAGGATATTTTTTTTACAACATTAGGATTAATTTATGGTTCTATTTTAATTATTCACGGGTGGCGACTTGACCCAATCCTTCTTTTCAGTCAAGTTCTTTTAGTTAGTGTGGTGCTTGTTGCTGGGTGGGAAAATATAAGACTTAGAGGTTTAATAGCAAAAAAGATTAAGGAACAATTAGAATTACCAGACTTTTATCTTAATTAAGATAAATAAAAAAGAAGGTAACTTTTGTTTTTTTGTTTCAATAAGATAATAAAATATTTTACAATTTTAATTTAATATGTTCAGAAAATTTTTTATAACCTTCACTATAGTATCTATAATAAGTTTAACTAATTTATCAGTTTTAGCTATTGAACTAGATGAAGCAACAAGAACAATTCCTGTAACTAATGATGGGAAAACAACAGTATTAACACCTGAGCAAGTTAAGCGAGGAAAACGATTATTTAATTCTAGTTGTGGACAATGTCATGTCGGTGGTATTACAAAAACAAATCCTAATTTAGGACTTGATCCAGAAGCTCTAAGTTTAGCTACTCCAGCTCGCAATAATATTAATGCCTTAGTGGATTATATGAAAAACCCAACAACTTATGATGGTTTAGAATCAATTGCTGAAATTCATCCAAGTATTAAAAGTGCCAATATTTTTACGCGAATGAGATCTTTAGATGAAAACGACTTGATAGATATTGCTGGCCACATCCTATTACAACCAAAAATTGTTTCTGAAAAATGGGGGGGAGGGAAAATTTATTATTAATTAATATTATAAAATAGCAAAGATTTTTAATCTCTTATTCTACGTTAAAAAAATAATAGATTTTTATTTTGTTAAATTAAAAGATACTTTAAGCGAGAATTATTAATGAAAAATTTTTTTTTTGGTTTGTTTATTCCTTATATAACTATGATTCTTTTTTGCAATCCAGTTCAAGCTATTGATATTAATCATGGAGAAAATGTTTTTACTGCTAATTGTTCGGCATGTCATGCTGGCGGGAATAATGTTATTATGCCTGAAAAAACTTTACAAAAGGACGCTTTATCAACAAACCAGATGAATAGCCCTAGTGCAATAACTTATCAGGTAACTAATGGAAAAAATGCTATGCCAGCTTTTGGTGGTCGTTTATCTGATGAGGATATTGAAGATGTTGCTGGTTTTGTTTTATCGCAATCTGAAAAGAGTTGGAACTAATTCACATCAGAATTAATAGAACTATTTTTCTTAATAGCTATTTACTTAATAGCTATTTATCTAACTTTCAACTTTGGTTTCTAATTTTTAACATAAATTTAAAAATTGGGTACCAAACATGTTTAAAAATATTTTCACTTTTAAAAATTTTCTACTTTAATTTTAATAAGATGAGTAAAAAAATATTATATCAAGAAGAAGCTAGACAAGCATTAGAAAAAGGCATGAGAGTACTCGTCGAAGCAGTTTCAGTTACTTTAGGTCCAAAGGGAAGAAACGTTGTTTTAGATAAAAAGCACGGGTCTCCGCAAATTATTAATGACGGTGTAAGCATAGCTAAAGAAATTGAATTAAAGGATAATATATCGAATACCGGCATATCTTTAATTAGACAGGCAGCGTCTAAAACAAATGATGTGGCTGGTGATGGAACAACTACAGCTACTGTTTTAGCTTATGCTATTGTTAAAAAGGGAATGAAAAATGTAGCTGCGGGTTCAAACCCAATTTCCTTAAAGTTTGGTTTAGAAAAAGCCACAAAATATTTAATAAATCAAATTTTAGAATATGCTCGTCCCATTGAAAATAATATGGCGATAGAACAAGTAGCAACAATATCATCTGGGAATGATAAAGAAATCGGCTCAATGATAACAAAAGCTCTTAAAACTGTAGGACGTGAAGGAATTATTTCCTTAGAAGAAAGTAATAATACTTCTATTGAATTGTCTATAACAGAAGGTATGAAATTAGAAAAAGGCTTTATTTCTCCATATTTTATAACTAATTCGGAAAAAGGAGAAGTTGAATATGAAAATCCTTTTGTTTTAATTACAAATAAAAAGCTTACTTTAGTCCAACAAGACTTAATTCCTATTCTAGAAAAAGTTGCCTTTACAAAAAAGCCTTTATTAATAATCGCTGAAGATATAGAGAAGGAAGCATTATCAACTTTAGTTCTTAATAAATTACGAGGTATTATTAATGTTGTAGCCATTAGAGCTCCTGGTTTCGGAGATTTTCGTAAGTATTTATTAGAAGATATTGCGATTTTAACACAGGGAACTTTAATTAGTGAAGACTTAGGTTTACGTTTAGATAATATTGAACTCAATTTATTAGGTAAAGCATCAAGAATAATTGTTACAAAAGATTCAACTACTATTATTACGGATGGTAATAATGATAATATCAAAACTCGATGTGATCAATTGAAAAAACAAATCTCAATGAAAGAATCTTTATATGATATTGAAAAAATAAAAGATCGAATTGCTAAGCTTTCGGGAGGAATAGCCTTAATAAAAGTCGGTGCTGTAACAGAAACAGAGATGAAAGATAAAAAATTAAGGCTTGAAGATGCTATAAATGCAACTCGAGCGGCGGTTGAAGAAGGTATTATTCCAGGCGGAGGAGCAGCCTTAACCCATTTATCAACGCCATTAAAATTATGGGCAAAGCAAAATTTAACAGATGATCAACTTATTGGGGCTTATATTTTAGCTGATTCTATTAAAGATCCATTAAAAAGAATTGCAATTAATACTGGAAAAAATGGTAGTGTTATTACGGATTTAGTAGAGGAAAAATATTTTGAGTTTGGTTATAATGCTGAAACAAATCAGTTTGGAGATATGTTTGAATTTGGTATTGTTGACCCAGCAAAAGTAACACGATCGGCATTACAAAATGCAATTTCGATTGCTAGTATGATTTTAACGACAGAATGTATAGTAGTTGGTAATAAAGAACCATAGAGGAAACTTTTTAGTTTGAAGTAAAAATAAAGATGTAAAAAACTAACTTTCGGGATTGACGGGACTCGAACCCGCAACTTTCACCGTGACAGGGTGATACTCTAACCAAATTGAGATACAACCCCCAAGTATTTTTCCTTTTTATTGACAAAACTGATTTAATCATTACATATTAATATGTAATGATTAAATCAGTTTTGTCAATAAAAAGGAAAAATAAAAATAAATTTCTCTTTACTTTGCAATTGATTTAATAATAAAACCTTTATTATATTGGTAATTATAATTAATTATGAGGCTCTGTAGCTCAGTGGTTAGAGTAGGGGACTCATAAGCCCTTGGTCGCAGGTTCAAGTCCAGCCAGAGTCATTTTTAAGGTAAGATGGCTGAGTGGTTTAAAGCGTTAGATTGCTAATCTATTGTACAAAATTCTTTGTACCGAGGGTTCGAATCCCTCTCTTTCCGACTTTATTTAATTCATATTTAATAAGTATTTGTTATTTAATTTTCTATAGACATAGTAATTACCGATATAGTAATATTACGGAAATTACGCTTTTGCTTATATAAATAAGTTAGGTATAATTTAAAGAATTGATATCTACTTATTAAAATTAAGAATATTTTGTAAATTTAATTAAACTCTAACTAGAAGGTAAATATTATGAGTACATCTGAAAATATAAAAACTGGCGGTAAAATATTTGGAGTAGATTTAGGAACTACAAATTCAGTAGTTGCTATTATGGAAGGTGGTCAACCAACAGTTGTAAATAATACGGAAGGGCTTAGAACGACGCCATCAATTGTTGCTTATACAAAAAATAAAGATCTTTTAGTGGGACAAATAGCAAAGCGACAAGCTGTAATTAATCCTGAAAATACATTTTCATCTATCAAACGTTTTATGGGTTCAAAATTCAGTGAATTGAATCAAGAATCAAAAGAAGTTTCTTATAAACTTATTGGAGATAGCAAGGATAATGTTAAAGTTATTTGTTCTAATTTAGATAAACAATTTAGTCCTGAGGAAATATCATCACAAATTTTAAGAAAACTTTCTAATGATGTTAGCCTTTACATGGGTCAACCAATAGATGAAGCGGTTATAACAGTTCCTGCATATTTTAACGACGCACAACGTCAAGCTACTAGAGACGCTGGTAGGATTGCAGGATTAGAAGTAAAGAGAATTATTAATGAACCTACAGCAGCGTCTTTAGCTTATGGACTCGAAAAGAAAAATAATGAGTTAGTTCTTATTTTTGATTTAGGTGGTGGAACATTTGATGTTTCTTTATTAGAAGTTGGAGATGGTGTTTTTGAAGTATTAGCTACCTCAGGTGACACTAAACTTGGTGGAGATGATTTTGATAAAAAGATCGTTGGATATATTCTTCAAAAATTTGAGGAAAAAGAAACTATCAATTTAAGGTCAGATCCTCAAGCTTTACAACGATTAACCGAAGCTGCTGAGAAAGCCAAAATTGAATTATCAAGTTTATCAGAAACTAATATAAATCTTCCTTTTATTACAGCTAATCAAAATGGACCCAAACACATAGACGAAACATTAACACGAGCAAAATTTGAAGAACTTTGTGAAGATTTAATAAATCGTTGTAAATTACCTGTTGAAGCGGCTTTAAAGGATGCTCGCGTTAACAAAGAGTCAGTTAATGAATTAGTATTGGTTGGGGGTTCAACGCGTATACCGGCTATACAGGATTTAGTTTTTAAAATAGTAGAAAAAGAACCAAATCAAAGCGTAAATCCTGATGAAGTTGTAGCAATTGGCGCGGCAGTGCAAGGTGGAGTATTAGCAGGTGAGGTTAAAAATATTCTTTTATTAGACGTTACCCCTTTATCTTTAGGTGTTGAAACATTAGGCTCATTAATGACAGTAATGATACCGAGAAATACTACAATTCCAGTTAAAAAATCAGAAACTTTTTCAACTGCTGCTGATAATCAGGAAAGTGTAGATATTGAAGTGTTACAAGGCGAACGTAAATTATCAAAAGATAATAAAAGTTTAGGAAATTTTAGATTAGAAGGAATACCATTGGCCCCAAGAGGAGTTCCACAGATTGAAGTAACTTTTGATATTAACGCTAGTGGTATATTATCTGTAACCGCAAAAGATAAAAGTACTGGTAAAACACAACGTATTAATATTCAAAATGCTTCAAACTTAGAGAAAGATGAAGTTGAAAAAATGATAAGAGAAGCTGAAGAATCATCTAAAGCTGATAAAGAAAAAAAGGAAAAAATTGATTTAAAAAACCAAGCTGATTTAATTTGTTATCAAGTTGAAAAACAATTAAAAGAATATGGAGAGAAATTACCTGATGAAAAGAAAGAAAAAATTTTTAAAGAAATTAATGAAATTAAAGGAATTATCCAATTGAGTGAGTTTGATAATCAAACTTTAAAAATGAAACTGGAAGAATTGCAAAAAATAGCACAAACAATTGTAGAAGATGTCGATAATACGATAAATCCTAAAGAAGAGGAGAAATCAAATAACAACAATGATACAGTAATTGATACTGACTTTACAGAGGATAATTAATAATTATCTAATAACCTGATAAAACTATAATAGATCTAATTGTATTTGATAAATCTCCATTAATTGATATATAATTAATAATAAATAAATTTATTGGAGATTTTTATGCTAAGTTTATATTTTTTAAAATTATTTGTTTACGCTATTGTGACGGGTTTTAGTTCGCTTTTTATATTCGGTTTTTTATCTAATGATCCATCCCGAAATCCAAATAGAAAAGACTTTGAATAAAAAATATGTCCTTAATTTATTTCTAAATAAATTAAGGACATATTTTTTATTCAAAGTCTTTTTCGTTTGAGTTTAAATTCTTACATTCTCTAGTCTCATGATATACTTAATTGCAGAATTAAGTATGCGAGTGTAGCTCAGTGGTAGAGCGCAACCTTGCCAAGGTTGACGTCGCGCGTTCGAATCGCGTCACTCGCTTTTAAGTTTATGTGATATTTTATCATATATTTATATAATAGCTTTATTATTAAAAATAAATAAAACTTTTTTGTTATTATGAGAAAACAAGACCCATTAATCATTGGAAATAAGAGTTTTAATTCGCGTCTTATTGTTGGCACTGGGAAATATCGAAATTTGCATGATATGAAAAGTTGTTTAGAAAAAAGTGGTACTGAGATAGTAACTGTTGCAATACGTAGACTTAATTTATCTACTATCAATACTAATAATCTAATTGCTAAAATTAATTGGAATAAGTTGTGGCTCTTACCAAATACAGCTGGTGCAAAAACAACCGAAGAAGCTATCAGATTAGCATTTTTAGGACGTGAGTTATCAAAGCGACTAGGCCAACAGGAAAATAATTTTGTTAAATTAGAAGTTATCTCAGATCCGAAATACTTATTTCCTGATCCTATTGGAACTTTAAAAGCAGCTGAATTTCTAATAAAAAAGGGTTTCATTGTCTTACCATATACTAATGCGGATCCAATGTTAGCAAAACATCTCGAAGACATTGGTTGTTCTACCATTATGCCACTAGGCTCACCAATAGGGTCGGGCCAAGGAATTCAAAATATTGAAAACATTAAAATTATTATTGAAAATTCTAAAGTACCAGTAATAATCGATGCAGGTATAGGGTCATCAAGTGAAGCAACATATGCGATGGAACTTGGAGCTGAAGCTGTTTTAATTAATAGTGCTATAGCTCAAGCAAAAAACTCCATAGAAATGGCAACAGCTATGAATCTTGCTGTTCAAGCTGGTAGAAAGGCCTACTTAGCAGGACAAATGACACGGCAAAAATTTGCTCAATCAAGCTCTCCTCGAAAAGGTTTAGATTTCTTAAAAAGTGAGTAATTTTGATCTAGAAGTACTATTTTTATTAGTTTATAAGAATAGTATTTCTATAGTACAATAAATAATAAATTCTATCATTTATCAATCAATAACCTTTCTAAGAATTTAAACCTTATTCATAATTAATTCTATCAAACTTTTTAGAAATTTGTTAATATTATTATTTAATTAAAAATTTTTACGAAAAAAATGAAAAAATATTTAACAACTTATTACTTTATTATTGCAAGTACTAAATTTTTTTTGCATGATGAGCCTGTTGAAGAAGTTTTTCGTGAGCGAACACAACATTATCGAAGAGAAAAAAAGCCTACTGATTTCTGGTTTTTATCTTCACCCTATTTTCTAGAATCGAATCAATTAAACGATATAAAAAAGAAATTATCTCATGCAAATTTATCAAAAGAAAATTGTTCAGCAATTATTTCAATAGATCAAAATTTTATTGTTTGGACAAAATTAAGATTCAACAATGTTATCATGGGAAGTTTTGTGGCGCCTACCGAAGATTTACGAAATCCTTTAGCTTAAGTCTTAAGTTTTAATACTATTAGTATAATCATAATCAAAACTTAATTACTTAATTTTAGATCTTAACCCAAATGGTTAAGTTAAAGTCTAAAATGATTTAGATTTTATTAACAAAAATCTCATTAAATGATAAAATTATTTTCACAACTACAAAACATTTTAAATGAATATCAACCAACTTTAGATTATATCAATACAATTGAAAATGATCTAGTACAACTTAGCGATAGTGAGTTAAAAAGTAGAACTGCAAAACTAAAATATTTGATCTTTAGAAATAATAATAGTGACATAAAAATAATCTCTGAAGCTTTTGCTTTAACAAGAGAAGTTTCTAAAAGAACTATTAATTTGAGACATTATGACGTTCAAATTTTAGGAGGATTAGTCTTAAATGATGGTAAAATTGCTGAAATGCGAACAGGAGAAGGAAAAACTTTAGTATCAACCTCTCCCGCTGTAATTAATGCTTTATCGGGGAGTGGAGTACATATAGTTACCATAAATGATTATTTAGCCAAACGTGACGCAGAATGGATGGGTCAAATACATAGATCACTAGGATTGAAAGTTGGTTTAATACAATCTGAAATGTCTAACAAAGAACGTAGGTTAAATTATTCGCGTGATATAACTTATGTAACAAATGTTGATTTAGTTTTTGATTTTCTAAAAGATAATATGATATTAAATAAAAGGGATTTAGTTCAAAGGCCATTTAATTTCTGTATTATTGACGAAGTCGATTCTATTTTAATTGATGAAGCCCGAACACCCTTGATCATATCACGTGAATTGAATTTAATGACAGAAAAATATTTTAAGGCTAATGAAGTTTCGAAATACTTGCAGAACAAAATACATTTTGAAATTGATGAAAAAGCAAAAAAAATAAGCTTAACAGAAAAAGGCTTAATATATACAAAAATTCTGTTAAAAGTTAATAATTTGTATAGTATTCAAGATCCCTGGATACCTTATATTTTAAATTCGTTAAAAGCAAGGTATCTCTTTTTTCGCGATATTCATTATATATTAAAAGCTAATCAGATAATTATTATTGATGAGTTTACAGGTAGAATTATGGAAGGGCGAAAATGGGGAGATGGTTTACATCAAGCTATTGAAGCAAAAGAAAATATCCAAATATTAAAAGGAAGTGAGACTTTAGCATCAATAACTTATCAAAATTTTTTTCGATTATATCCAAAGATCTCGGGTATGACCGGTACTGCAAAAACGGAAGAATTAGAATTTGAAAATATTTATAATTTATCTGTTTTTATTCTACCTACATATAAAAAAATGATACGTAAAGATAAACATGACTTTATTTTTATTGATGAAATTAGTAAATGGCGAGCGATAGCAAAAGAGTGTTTAAAAATGTATTCGATTGGACAACCCGTTTTAGTTGGTACAACAACAATTCAAAATTCAGAAATACTTTCTCAATTACTACAAACCTATAATATTCCACATCAATTATTAAATGCGAAACCTGAAAATATAAAAAAAGAAGCAAAAATAGTTGCCCAAGCAGGTTGCTTAAATTCTATTACGATCGCAACTAATATGGCGGGTAGGGGAACTGATATTTTATTAGGTGGAAATCCTGAATATAAAGCAATTGAGTATACTCGTTTTATCTTAAGAAAATTAATCGAGAAAGATAATTTCTTTGTTCCTGGGATTAATTTACTTAGTTTAAAACGAGCTTTAAAAAAAAACCCAAAACTAATTACATACTTACAAAATAATTTAGATACTTTGTTAACTATTTTTGATATTTCTACAAAAAGGTTAAATATTTTAGAAAAATTTATTTTTAATCTTTATAATGAGTTAAGAATAAGATATAAAGAAAAACAAAAACAAGAATCGGGAATGGTCAAAGCTCTAGGTGGACTATATGTTATCGGTACTGAGCGACATGAATCTCGGAGAATTGATAATCAATTGCGCGGACGTTCAGGAAGGCAAGGTAATCCTGGAGTTTCCAGATTTTTTTTAAGTTTAAATGATCCATTAATTAGAATTTTTGGTGGAAATAAAATTCAAGAAACAATGCTAAAACTAAAGATCGATAATGAAATTTTAGATTCTAAATTTTTATCTAATTCTCTAGATGCTGCGCAACAAAAAGTTGAAGGATTTTATTATGATCAGCGTAAAACATTAAATAAATATGATCAAGTTTTAGATAAACAAAGAAAAATTATCTATTATTTGAGGGAAAAAGTTCTTTCAACTCCTCTAATTCGTGATTTAGTTATGGAATTTTGTGAAGGTTTTCTCGATGATCTTATTCAATATCTTGATTTTCAAAACCAAGAAAGTACTGAAATAATTTTAACAACAAAAATTCTTAAATTGTTAAATCGTTTATCTATTTCAACTAGTATAATCTATAATAATATAAATAAATTGGATAGATTGAAAAAATTTCTTTATGAACAACTTTGGGCAAGTTATATGTGTAAAGAGTTTCATTATTCTTGTTGTACAGACTCTAGAGTGCTAAATAGATATAATCAGCTTATATTTTTTAAATATATTGATTTTTATTGGTATAAACATTTAGAAAACATGAATTTTTTACTAGACGCTATTAGTTGGGAAGCATATGCTCAAAAGGACCCTTTCCTTCAATATGATGAACGAGCAACAAATTTATTAAATTTTACTTTAAAAGATTGTAGAGATTCAATCATCTTTGAAGTTTTTATTTCTAATATTATAGTAACTGATAACAATTAAAGAAATAAAGGAGTTATTAGAAAATATGACAAAAAGAACATTATGCGGGACAAAGAAAAAAGTTATTGCTGTATCAGGATTCCGTGCTCGTATGCAAACTAAAAAAGGACGTCAAATTATAAATAAACGTCGACAAAAAAAAAGAAAAAATTTAAGTCTTAATTATAAATAATGAATTTTTAAAAGAAAGAGCCTTAATGTCAGATCATTAATATTATATTTAAGAAAAAAGTATTTTTTCATGACTTTTCAAGAAGAATTTTTAATTTTATTAAAAGCACGTTATCCTATTATTTATATATTAACTATTGAAGAAGATCGTTTAGAATATACAATTCGAAACACTATTCTTAACCAAAGTTATAATAATTTGTATGTTTGGGATTTTATTGAAGGGTATAAAATGAATCCTCTAAAAAAAGAATTTGGTAAAAGAAATCCCTTAGAGGCTCTTGAGTTTGTTAATAAAATAAATTCTAAAACTCCAAGCCTATTTCTTTTAAAAGATTTTAAAAGATTTCTAAAAGACCTAACAATTTCTAGAAAATTGAAGAACTTGATTCAGTTATTAAAAATACAACAGAAAACAATTCTTATTCTTGATTCAGAAGTTGAAATACCTAATGATCTTAAAGATCATATAACAATCTTAAAGTTCAATTTACCAACTCCTAAAGAAATAAAGAAGGAACTACTAAGACTTACTAAAAATTTAACTATTCAGGGTCAATTATCACAAGGTATTTTCGAAAAGGTTATTCAAGCATGTCAAGGTTTATCATTAGAGAAAATTAGAAGAGTTTTAGGAAAAGCCGTTGTAATTTATAAACAAATAGACCAAAATTCAATTTCATTAATTTTAGAAGAAAAACGACAAGTGATTAGTCAAACGCAACTCTTGGAATTTTGGTCAGTTCGATCAACTCTAAAAGATGTTGGTGGAGCCTATAATTTAAAACAATGGTTAAATGCTAGAACTGGTATATTTTCTGAAGATGCTAACAATTATGGCTTAGTGACGCCAAAAGGACTATTATTAATTGGAATGCAGGGGAGTGGAAAAAGCTTAATTGCTAAAGCTGTTGCCTATGAATGGAAATTGCCACTTTTACGTTTAGATGTTGGTCGATTATTTGGTGGAGTTGTTGGAGAGTCCGAATCAAGGGTTCGCGAAATGATTAATATTGCAGAAGCATTAGCACCCTGTGTTTTATGGGTCGATGAGATTGATAAAGCTTTTAATGATTCTGAACAGAATTTGGATAATGGAACAACAAGTAGGGTTTTAGCTACTTTTATTACTTGGTTAGCTGAAAAAATTCTTCCTGTTTTTGTGATTGCTACTGCAAATGATATTTATTCTTTACCTCTCGAAATATTGAGAAAAGGAAGATTTGATGAAATATTTTTCTTAGGAATACCAACAATAGAAGAACGAAAAATGATTTACGAAATTCATTTAAAACGTTTTCGGCCTGATACTTGGCATAAATACGATAGTAAAAAACTTAGTAAGAGAGCTAGGAAATTTTCAGGGGCAGAAATTGAACAAACTATTATCGATGCAATGTATGTAGCGTTCAGTGAACGTAGAGAATTTACAACTAATGATATTTTAGTTGCTATTAAAGAAACAATCCCAATTCTTGAAATGGATCCTTTGCGGACACAAGTAATACAAAATTGGGCCTCTTCAGGAAGAATTCGCGTTGCTTAAAATTTGTTAAATACCATTTGATTAATTATGATTAAACGTATTTTTAAATCTTTAGCTAATTTAAAGTTGGCAATAATAATATTATTATTAATTTCACTATTGATTAGTATTGGTTCTATTATTGAACAAAATAAAGAAGTTGAATTTTATCAAAGTCATTACCTAACTCAAATTTTTACGATACCCTTTTGGAAAGTTATTATTTTTCTAGGTTTTAATAATATCTATACTACTTGGTGGTTTTTAATATTGCTTTTTTTATTTGGTTTTTCTTTGGCTTCTTGTACAATTCTTCAACAATTACCAACTTTAAAATTTTCACGACGATATTATTTTTATAAACAAGTTAATCAATATAAAAAATTACCTCTTAAAATAAATCGTAGCAAAGTATTTGCTACGCATTTAAGTTATACTTTACTTAATAAACAATATTCTGTCTATCAACAGTATAATAGTTTATACGCATATAAAGGATTAATAAGTCGAGTTGGCCCTATTATTGTTCATTTAAGTATTATTTGTATTTTGCTAGGAAGCACATTAGGATCTATAAATGGTTTTAACTCTCAGGAATTAATACCAAAAACAGAAGTTTTTCATATTCAAAATATTATAAGAAACGGTATCTTTTCCTTAATTCCACAAAAGACCTTTCGTATTAATGACTTTTGGTCTATCTATACATCAAATGGTTTAATTAAACAATTTTATACAGATATTTCCGTGTTAAATGGGCAGGGTAAAGAAACTCAAAGAAAAACTATTTCTGTAAATAATCCTTTACTTTTGAAAGATTTAATAATATATCAAACTGATTGGGGGGTTTTAGGATTACGCTTAAAATATTTTACTAAGGAAAATTCTTTAAAAGTTTTTCAAGTACCAATCTCAAAGATTAATTCTTCAAATCAAAAAGTTTGGATTAGTGCTCTACCTAATTTTAATAGTAATTTAAAACCTTTTATTATACTTATTAAAGATAATCGGGGACAACTTGCATTATATAGCATTAATGGTAAATTTATAAAAAATGTTAACATTGGGGATAAGTTAGAGAATGAAAATGTTAACAGTTTCAAATTTACTGATATAATTTCCTCGACGGGAATACAAATTAAGTCGGATCCAGGTATTAAATTAATTTATTTTGGTTTTTTTTTCTTGATAATTAGTAGTTTAATAAGCTATATTTCTTTTTCAGAGCTTTGGCTATTATATTTTCCTAGAAAAGTAATATCTGGAGGAAAAACTAACCGAGCAAAAATTAAATTTAATCTTGAATTTATAAAATTTAAACAATCGTTTTTAAACGATATTAGTTATAATTAGGATTTTGACAACATTGCTAATTATTGATTTTTAATTATATAAGTTATTATGTTTATCATATATGTTATCTCAACTAAAAGAATTTTTTTTTGATGTTTATTGGATTGAAATTATCCTCTTTTTTTCTTTTTTGGGGCTTGGGTTTCTAGTAGAACAAAAATTTAATATTAAAGAACCGAGGAAATGGTTTGTAAAATTTAATGGAATAATTTTACAAAGAATATTATCTTTATTTTGTTACTATATACCTTATTTAGATATTATAAATACCCATTTACCTTTAATTGAGGAAACACATCCATATATTGTTAGACTTTTTTTACCAACTTTTATTATAGGTTCACTTCAATTTATACAACAAATACCTTTTTTACCTTTTATTTATTTAATGTTAGGATATGGTATTTTTATAAGATATAAACTACCAAAAGATAGATTTATAAGATATAATATTATGTATGGCATTATTATTCTATCTTTCCAAGGTATCGTACATGAATTATTTCTTAATATCACGAAGGTTTTTTGTCTAAATTCAAAAGATAGATCAGAAGCTGCTTTATTAACATTTCTGGGTTGGATATTGATATTTATACCATGTTTTATAAGAGCAATTTTAGGGAAATATGAAAGTAATCCATTCTTGCGAGAAGCCATAGAAGTACATCTAGGGAGAGATGGTCCTGATTTTGTTTGGTGGGATAGACAAAAAAAACCAGAGAAATAGATTTTTCAATAGATCATAAGTTTATTATTAATTTTTTTGAATATAGGCCGAGTTGGATTTGAACCAACGTAGGTAAACCAGCGGATTTACAATCCGCCCCCTTTAACCACTCGGGCATCGACCCTATTCCTTAATATATATTATACCTACAATAACAATAATCTGTAAATAAGTTTTTCTTTATATATTATTAAATAGAAATTGAAATCTAATAGAAGTTACTAAATATTATAATAAATGTATTATAATAAATATATCTTCTATTAAGTATTTTAACTAAATGCTCTAATAATAATTTGTATTAACCTAATAAATTATTTATGAAATTAGCTTATTGGATGTACGCTGGTCCAGCCCATATAGGAACTCTTAGAATTGCAAGTTCGTTTAAAAATGTTCATGCTATAATGCATGCTCCATTAGGTGATGACTATTTTAATGTTATGCGATCTATGCTAGAAAGAAAACGGGATTTTACTCCAGTAACAGCAAGTGTTGTCGATCGGCATGTTTTAGCTAGAGGGTCACAGGAAAAAGTTGTTAATAATATTAGTCGCAAAGACAAAGAAGAGAAACCTGATTTAGTAGTGTTAACCCCTACTTGTACTTCAAGTATATTACAAGAAGATCTACAAAATTTTGTTAATAGGGCTTCAATTGAAGCCCAAGCTGATGTTTTACTAGCTGATGTTAATCATTACCGAGTTAATGAGATGCAAGCTGCTGACCGAACTCTAGAGCAAATTGTACAATTTTATATAAAAAAAGCTCAAAAAAGTAATCAATTAGATATAAATAAGACCGATGAACCCTCAGTGAATATTATAGGTTCATTCAATTTAGCCTTTCATAATCAGCATGATATTGCAGAATTGAAGAGATTAATGTTTGACTTAAATATAAAGATAAATACTATTATTCCTGAAGGTGCGTCAGTCAAACAGCTAAAAGATTTACCTAAAGCCTGGTTTAATCTTGTACCTTATAGGGAAATTGGATTGTTAACTGCCAAATATTTAAAAGAAAAATTTCAAATGCCCTTTATTGATATAACACCAATGGGTATAATTGAAACAGCTAGTTGTATAAGAAAAATGCAATATATTTTAAATGACAAGAAAGTAAATGTTAATTTTGAAAAATATATTGATATACAAACTCGTTTTTTGTCACAATCAGCTTGGTTTTCCAGATCTATAGATTGCCAGAATTTGACTGGAAAAAAAGCAATAGTATTTGGTGATTCGACGCATGCAGCAGCTATGACAAAAATATTAACAAGAGAAATGGGTATTTCTGTTGTTTGGGCAGGAACTTATTGTAAATACGATAAATCATGGTTTGAAAAAGAAATAGGTGATTTATGTAAAGAAATCATTATTACAGACGATCATAATTTGATCGGTGATTTAATAGCTAAAGTTGAACCAGCAGTCATATTTGGCACTCAAATGGAAAGACATGTAGCTAAACGTTTAAATATTCCCTGTGGGGTTATATCAGCACCAGTTCATATTCAAAATTTTCCATTAAGTTATCGGCCGTTTTTAGGTTATGAAGGAGCAAATCAAATCGCAGATTTAATTTATAATTCTTTTACCTTAGGTATGGAAGATCATTTGTTAGAAATTTTTGGTGGTCACGACACAAAGGAAGTTTTAAGTCCTACGTTATCTGTTAATAATACTCATTTCGAAATTAAATGGAATTTGGAAGCCCAATCTGAATTAAAAAAAATACCAGGCTTTGTTAGAGGTAAAATTAAAAGAAATACAGAGAAGTTTGCACAAAAAAAACAATTAAAAACTATTACTTTAGAAGTAATGTATGCAGCTAAAGAAGCTATATCTTAAATTATTTAAGGTTATTTTGACAAGATTTATAAATTACTCATATAATATACGCTTAACTGCGTATAAGATACTTACGGGACGTAGCGCAGTTTGGTAGCGTATCTGCTTTGGGAGCAGGATGCCGCAGGTTCAAATCCTGCCGTCCCGACTAATAGTTATATATTATTAAAAAATTAATTTGTTGATGATGATTGCTTGTATAACTTATATCAATCAATATGCGGAGTAGAGCAGTTTGGTAGCTCGTTGGGCTCATAACCCGGAAGTCGCAGGTTCAAATCCGGCCTCCGCTAGAGAAATAAATTTATACTTATGGATTTAGAAATTCATTAAATTTTCAGACTAAACTTTTTAATTATTTTAATAATGTCGAGTTATCAAAATAAATACATGCCAATTTTTGGTGGTAGTACCGGGGGTTGGCTTCGTTCTGCAGAGTTTGAAGAAAAATATGTAATTACTTGGAATTCTGAAAAGGAACAACTTTTTGAAATGCCTACTGCTGGAACGGCCTTAATGTTATTAGGTCAAAACCTTCTGTATTTAGCGCGTAAAGAACAATGCTTGGCTTTAGGGATGCAGTTAAGAAAGTTGAAAATAAAAGATTACAAAATTTATAGAATTTTTCCAGGGGGAGAAATACAATTTTTACATCCAAAAGATGGTGTTTTTCCTGAAACCTCAAATAAAGGTAGAATTCCTGTCGGAAAAAGAGATTTTTCTATTGGAAAAAATCCTAACCCAGCTTCTATTAAATGGAAATAAATTGTTTTTTCTAGTTCCTTAGGATAAAATAATTTTTATCCTAGAGAGCTACTTTTTCTTATTATTATTTCTTAATTTGTGGGTTTAAATTAGTTAAAAATAAATATAAAACTTTTAATATTTCTCTTTTATTTTCTTAAACCTATAAAAAATATAGGAGAGATGGCAGAGATGGTCGATTGCGTCTGATTTGAAATCAGATGAACGTTCAAGCGTTCCGTGGGTTCGAATCCGACTCTCTCCTTATTTAATTTTTATTTGAAGATAAAAATTCTGGGATTTGCTCAAAAATAAATTATTGCTATATAATTCAAATATTATATAGTAATATTTTATTTTTAAAGATTAACCAATTAAGCATGGCAAATAGTAAAGCAGCAAAAAAACGTATAAAAATCAATAAACGAAATAATATTAGAAATAATTCATATAACTCTTTAATGAAAACTTCTAAAAAGAAATTTATAAATAACGTTGAAATATATAATAAGGAGTTTACCGAAAAAAATAAAATAATTATTAAAGATTCTCTAATTTTAGCGATAAGTCAAATTGATAAGGCAGCTAAAAAAAAAATCATTCATAAAAATACTGCAGCTAGGAAAAAATCAAATCTATGTAAAAAGATTTCTATCTTTCTAAATATTTAATAAGTAAAGGTAAAATGGTAAATAGGTGGGAAAATAAACGACAAACGTTTGCTATGAGACTTCCAGATTTATCAGAAGTTCAAAGAGTAAGCTTTTGTTGGCTTTTAACAGAGGGTATAGCAGAAGAGCTTATTAATTATCCTTCTATTATGAATAAAAAAAGTGGTATAGAACTGTTAATTTATGGGCAAGAGTATAAAATACATTATCCTAATTTTAATATATTAAGTGCTTTACAAAAGCGAGGAAATTTTAATTTACGAATTTACGTTCTAATGTCATTGAGAAAAAAAGAAATGATAAAGAATGGACTCCTACAACCAGAAGATTTTTCTAAAAAAGAAAGAGTCTTTTTTGGTGAAATTCCTCTAATGACTGAAAAAGGGACTTTTATATTTAATGGATGTGAAAGAGTTATTGTAAGTCAAATAATTCGAAGTCCAGGTTTATACTACAGAAGAATTCAAAAAGAAAAAAAAGTTTTTTATGACGGAACAATCATTTCTAAATATGGATCTTGGTTGACTTTTGAACTGGAGTATAATTTAATTTGGGTGAAAGTGGATAAGCAGTATAAAATACCTATAAATTGGTTTTTAGTTGGGTTTTCTCTAGACGAAGAGGAAATTTATCAAACAGTTCAAAATTATGAATTTCTTAGTAAAAGTGTCCGATCTCTTAATTCTGTTATGTATGAAAAAATGTTTCAAAAGACTAATTTTGAAAGCTATAATAAAAATATTCTTTTAGTGATCTTCCGTGTTCGAGAACTTATAACTGAAAAGATTTTAAGTAAAAATTTTTATGATCTTGGAGAAGTTGGTCGTATTAAACTAAATAAAAAATTAGCAATTAATTTACCAATTAATATAAGAATTATAACCTCTTTAGATATTTTGAAAGTTATTGATAAATTAATTTCTATTAGTTTTTATAATGAAAAATTAGACGATATAGACAATTTAGAAAATCGAAGGGTACGTTCTGTTGGCGAACTTTTGCAACTTCAAATACGAGTAGCACTAAATCGACTAAAAAAAAATATCATTGCGAGTGAAAAATTAACTTCAGAAATGTTTAGAGTCAAAAAAATACAGAATCAGACCAACACAAAGCAAATAAAATCTATCCAATCTTTTCGAAAAGAAAAAAGTTCTGAAGAGATGACATTAATGCCTAGTGCACTGGTTACCTCAAAGATTTTAACTGCTTCTATTAGAGAATTTTTTGGATTAAGTCCATTATCTCAATATTTTGATGAAATAAATGCCTTGGCACAACTAACGCATAAGCGTAGGATTAGTTCATTAGGCCCAGGCGGCTTAAATAGTGAGCATGTAAGTTTTGCTGCACGAGATATACATCCAACGCAGTATGGACGACTTTGTCCTATTGAGACTCCAGAGGGACAAAGAGCTGGTTTAATTTCTTCTTTAGCAACTCATGCTCAAATAAATAAATATGGATTTATTACAACCCCTTTTTTTAGGGTATACAAAGGAAAAGTTTTAAAAGATTCCCCACCTATTTATTTAACAGCTGAAAAAGAGAAGATGTATAAAGTTGCTTCAGCAGATGTTTTACTAACAAAAGATTACTTTTTCCAAACTGCCTTGGTTCCTGTACGTTTTTATAATGAATTTATAATAGTTGAAGGAACTAATGTTGATTTTATAGCTGTTTCTCCTATACAAATTATTGCCGCTGGTGCTTCATTAATTCCTTTTTTGGAACATAATGATGCTAATCGTGCTTTAATGGGATCAAATATGCAAAGACAAGCTGTTCCGTTACTCTACCCTAAAAAACCTATTATTGGAACAGGAATCGAACATCAAATAGCGATTGATTCACTAGTAGTGATTATTAATTTGTTAAATGGTATTGTTGATTCTGTTTCTTCAGACCAAATTATAATTTTAGACATTGAAAATATAGGAAGTTCAAAAATTTACTTTTTAGATAAATATCGTCGTTCAAATCAAGAAACAATAATTAACCAAAAACCTTTAGTTTGGCCGGGTGAAATGGTTAAACCTGGTCAAACTATTGCTGATGGTCCGGGAACAGATGGGGGAGAATTAGCATTGGGACAAAATTTAATGGTTGCTTATATGCCTTGGGAAGGTTATAATTATGAGGATGCTATTTTAGTTAGTGAAAGATTATTACAGAATGATCTCTTTACTTCTATTCATATTGAAAGATATGAGCTTCAATTAATGGATAATAGTATGAAGATAGAAGAAATAACAAAATCAGTTCCAAATATTGAAACAGAGGCAATTTCGAATTTAGATATAAATGGTATTATAAAAAAAGGTACATTTGTAAAAGGTGGTGATATTCTTGTTGGTAAAATTACTCCAATAATGGAAGAAGAAGAATTACCGGAAAGTAAGTTACTTAGAGCTATTTTTAATATTAAGTCTCCAGAACCCGAAGATACTTCTCTACGAGTGCCAAAAGGTATTTCAGGTAGAGTTATAGAGGTACAAACAGCTTCAAGAGAAAAAGGCGATAATTTAGAATCAGGTGTTTATGAATGGATATGTATTTTAATTGCTCAAACAAAAAAAATTAAAATTGGAGATAAACTTTCAGGTCGACATGGTAATAAGGGTGTGATCTCAAAATTAATTCCCACTTATGATATGCCCTTTTTACCCGATGGTACAACTATAGATGTTATTTTAAATCCATTAGGTGTACCTTCACGAATGAATGTAGGTCAAATTTTTGAATGCTTATTAGGTTTTGCTGGTGATTACTTAAGTCATAGATTTAAAGTTTTGCCATTTGATGAAATGTATCGTAAAAATGCCTCTCGTATTTTCATAAATAAGATGTTAAAAAGCGCTGCTGATAAAACTAATAAAACCTGGATATTTAATAGGTCTTTTCCTGGTAAAGTGATATTAAAAGATGGTAGAACTGGTGAAATCTTTAACAACCCTGTTCTAGTTGGAAAACCTTATATTTTGAAATTAATTCATTTAGTTGACAAAAAAATGCATGCTCGTTCTACAGGGTCCTATTCTTTGATTACTCAACAACCACTCGGAGGAAAATCAAAGCATGGAGGACAAAGATTTGGGGAAATGGAGGTTTGGGCATTAGAAGCTTTTGGTGTAGCATATACTCTTCAGGAACTATTAACTATAAAATCAGATGATATTAATGGTCGTCATGAAGTTTTTAATGCCATTATTAATGGACGGCCTATCCCAGAACCAGGTATACCTGAATCTTTTAAAGTTTTACTTCGAGAATTAAATGCTTTGGGGTTAGATATTACTACTCATCAACTTCGTAAATCTGAAAGTGGTGAAATCAAATCTTTTAATGTTAATCTATTAACCCTCCTTAAATCGAAATTATTATGACAAATAAGTTTTACTAAAAAAATAAATTTATATTTAAATGAAAACCATAGAAGAACAATTTGAATATATAAGAATCAATTTGGCTTCTCCTCAAAGAATTAAAGAATGGTCACAAAAAACTTTACCTACGGGCGAGGTTATTGGAGAAGTAACTGAACCTGAAACTATTAATTATCGGACACATAAACCAGAAAAAGGAGGATTATTTTGTGAAAAAATTTTTGGACCAATTAAAAATTGGGAATGTGCTTGTGGTCGTTATAAGCATAGAGATGATAAAATCAGCATTTGTGAAATCTGTGGTGTTGAATTAACTGAATCTCGAGTTCGTCGTCATAGAATGGGCTATATTAAATTGTTAACACCTGTTGTACATATTTGGTATTTAAAAGGAGCACCAAGTTTTTTAGCCTCGATTTTGGATTCTCCTATAAGTCGAATTGAAACTATTATCTATAGTGGAAAAGAACCAGAACAAGATGAGGAGGCTTTGAAATATGAAGATTTTTTTCCTGAGAATCAAGTCCCTGGATTTGTATTTGGGAAGAAGCCTCAAGGGGCTGAAATCTTATATGACAAATTAAAAAATATTAATTTAAAAATAGAAATTGAAACGAACCGTAATATAATGTTTTGCTCCACCGTAACAAAAGTGGTAGAAGCAGCAATTAAAAGAATTCGTATATTTGAAAATTTTTTATCAACAAATACGAGACCTGAGTGGATGATTTTGCAATTTCTTCCTGTTCTTCCACCAGGTATTCGTCCCATGGTAAAATTAGAAAATGGAAGATTTGCAACTTCAGATCTAAATGAGTTATATCGAAAAATTATTATTAGGAATAAAAGACTAAAAAGATTGTTATCAGTACATGCACCAAGTATCGTTATAATCACTGAAAAACGAATGATTCAAGAATCGGTAGATACACTTATTGATAATGGAAAACGAGGCTCAAAAGTAGTGGATGCAAACCGACGACCATTAAAATCATTAGCTGATATTATTGAAGGTAAACAGGGTCGATTTAGGCAAAATTTATTAGGTAAAAGAGTAGATTATTCTGGTCGATCTGTTATTATTGTAGGGCCCAAACTTCAGTTAAACCAATGTGGTTTACCCTATGAAATGGCAATTGAATTATTTTTACCATTTATTATTTATAAATTGCTATCACAAGGATTATGTCATTCAATAAAAAAGGCCAAAAAAATTATTCATAGTAATCAACCTTTTATTTGGTATTTAACAAAAGAAATCTTAAGTAAACATCCAATTATTTTAAATAGAGCTCCAACCTTACATCGATTAGGAGTACAAGCTTTTGATCCAGTATTAGTTAAAGGACGAGCAATTCAACTACATCCATTGGTTTGTCCTGCATTTAATGCCGATTTTGACGGTGATCAAATGGCAGTACATATTCCCTTATCTTTTGAATCTCAATTAGAAACAAGATTATGTCTTTTAGCTCCAAATAATTTTCTATCTCCAGCAACTGGAGAGCCAAATATTCAGCCATCACAAGATATGATTTTGGGTTTTTATTATTTAACTACTCATAATAGACTAGGGTTAAAAGGTGCAAATAACTATTTTTCGAGTTTCCAGGAAGTCCTATCTGCATATCAACATGAACAGTTAAAAGTACATTCTCCTATTTGGGTTAGATGTTCCAATGAATTTTTATTAGATAGTAAATTAGAATTTATTAAAACTATTACTATTAATAATAATAGAAAACTTCATATTTATAACAATCTCCAACGAAAGGAAACATCAGAAGGTAAACTCTTAGTTCAGTATATCCGTACTACACCAGGTCGCATTATTTTTAACCAATGTCTAAATGATATATTAAATAATTAATATTAAATTAAAAGAGAAAAGATAATGCTGAGAAAGTCAAAAATATTTTCCAATAATATTATTAATAAAAAAGAATTAAAAAAAATTATTGAATGGGCTTTCAATAATTATGGTCAACGAAAAGCTGCTTATTTTGTCGATCAATTAAAAGAAATGGGATTTAAATATGCTACAAAGTCTGGTATCTCAATAAGTATAGAAGATTTACGCATTCCTGCATCAAAAATTACTTTGATGCAAGTTGCTACTAAAGAAGTTTTTTTCACTGAATCAAGGGCTAATAATGGAGCAATTACAGACGTAGAAAGATTTCAGAAAATTATTTCTATTTGGAATAGAACTAGTGAAGAATTAAAAGAACGCCTTATAGACTTTTTAAAAAAAAATGACCCATTAAATTCAGTCTATGTGATGGCATTTTCAGGAGCACGTGGTAATATTTCACAAGTTCGTCAATTAATAGGTATGAGAGGTTTAATGTCCGATCCAAATGGGCAAATTATTGATCGAGCCATTACGGCAAATTTTCGTGAGGGTTTATCTATTACTGATTATATCATTTCATCTTATGGCGCACGTAAGGGTTTAGTTGATACTGCTATAAAAACTGCAGATTCAGGTTACTTAACTAGAAGGCTTGTAGAAGTTGCACAAAGTATTATAATTAGCCAACTTGATTGTCAGACAAAACGTGGTATTGTTTTACAACAGGACAGTAAAGAATTTTTGTCAACAAAAGAACTTCTTTATGGTCGTGTTTTAGCTTCTTCAATCTGCAAACCAAAGACAAAGGAAATTATTGGTTTTCGAAACCAACGTGTAACTTGTTCTCTAATTGAACAAATAATTAAATTGAATATTCCAAAAGTACTAATTCGATCTCCCTTAACTTGTGAATGCCGGAGATCCATTTGCCAACATTGCTATGGCGAAAATTTAGCGTCAGGCAATCTTGTTGAATTGGGAGAGACAGTTGGTTTAATTGCTGCTCAATCAATTGGTGAACCTGGAACTCAATTGACAATGAGGACTTTTCATACTGGAGGAGTTTTTACAGGTCAATTAACTAGACAAGGACGTGCTGAATGTTCAGGTTACGTCATTTTTTTGCCAACTTTAAAAGTAATTCCTTATCGTACGTCTTATGGTGAGGATGTGGTTATGAGTGAAAATCAATCTTCGTTAAAGATTATAAATTATGCCAATGAAGGTATTAAAGTTAAAGTTGAGTCTCGAACTTTAATTCTTGTCAATAATCATAATTATATAAAACGTAATCAAGTTTTATTTGAAGCAGCACCTAAAATAAAAGATACAAATTTAGCCCAAAAAGAAATAAAATATGTTTATGCAAAGGAGGGGGGAGAAATTATTCTTGAAAAAAATGGTTTTCCACAAAATTGTGAGAGTGAAGATTTTACTAAACGTAGCAAAAAAAATTATATTTTTTGGGTTTTATCAGGAAGAGTCTTTAGTTTACCTTTTAACACTAACTTGAGAGTTCGAAAATTAGAAAAAATTTATAAGAATCAAGCTTTGGCACAATCTAAAATTATTACTACTATAGGTGGATTTATTTATATATATCGTTGCAAATTAACCCAACAAGTAATGGGTCTAAAGGTTCAGAATTCTTTTCAAGGTCAAAATAACTTTAAGATTTTTTTAGAAAATAACAATTTAGAAATTCTTCATTGTAAAATATATTTATCTCATAATCATGAGATAATTTTAAAACCAAAATTATTTCAGAATCGAATATTTTCAATAGGGTTTTTACAAAATAATAAATATAAGACAAAAACAGGTGGATATTTCTATATCTCTAATTATTACAAACAAAATTTATTGAAGAGTAATGAAATTAAGAAATTAAATTACAAACTAAAATTTGGGTCAACGATTTTTTATATTCCTGAGGCTAAGATTCAAACAAATACAAACAAAAAAGATTTTAAGTTTAAAGATGGTAGTTATATAGAAAGGCATCAAGAAATTTTTCCAAATTATTTTGCTACCATAGCAGGTTTTCTTAAACTCGAAGGAGAAAAACAAATTAAGTATGTTACTATTAAACCCGGAGAAAAATATCTATTAGAAGATAATATTGATTTTTTTCGAACACTTAATGAACAAGTTTATTTTCCTGGGGAATTCGCAGGAAATCAATTTAGCATTAAAGCATTAAGCTATTTAGAAATTGTTACCAATGATAATGACATTTATCTATATATTCGGCCTATAATTCGTTACGAGTTCACAACTTTAAGCTATAATAAAATTTTGAAATCAAATACCTTTAATATTACTAATCTAAAAATTAATAATTTTAATTTGCGAGTATCATCAGGTCAACAAATTCAAATTGACGAACCAATCCAAATCTTGGATTCGACTCTCACAATTGATTCTTTTTTGCAATCAAATGATACAGAAGTACTTTTTGAATTTAAAGAGGTAAAAAGAAAAAATTCTTATATTAAAGTGAATTTGCTTTATTCTCAAAATTTTATTTTTGATAATATAATTCCTAATGAAATAAAAAAGACAGATGTATTTCTAAATTTGATTGTAGAAGATAATCAATTTATTGATCCTTATAGCATTTTAGCCTCTTTCGATACCCTAATACAATTTAATAATTTTGTTTATACTATTAAAACAAAGCGTAATAATATAAAATCAAATATGTTATTAACAACAAAATCTGATTATCAAGAAATTTTTTTAGATGCCCATAGCCATCAGTATAAACAAGCTCAATTGATTTATCGGAATAGCTTATTTCCTAATAATGTTTACATTAAAAATTCAGGATTATTAAAAAGTGTGATAGGCAATAAGATTACGTTACACCTAGGTGAACCTTACTTTTTCTCTAAAGGTGCTTTAATTCGAAAACTGCCTGGAGATTATATTAAAAAGCAGGAAAATTTTGGACAATTAATCTATGAAAGATTGAAAACTGGTGATATCGTGCAAGGATTACCAAAAATTGCTGATATTTTAGAAGCTCGTAGACCTAAAGTTGAAGCGTTACTTTCAACGCGACAAAGTTTTATTAAAGCTATTAAATATACTGACGAATTAATTATAATTATCACAAAACCTAATAGAGGCTATGAATATTTCACAACTCCTCGTTCGGAAAGGTTATTAATTAAAAAATATGAATCTATATGCATCGGTCAACCCCTAACGGAAGGGCCTTTAAATCCACATACCCTTCTTCATATTTATTTTCATTACTTTTATTCTCTTGGAACGTTATCAATTTATGAATCTGCTTATAGAAGTCTTAAAAAGTTACAAATCTTTCTATTAATGTCTGTTCAGGATATCTATATGTCTCAAGGAGTTATTATTTCAGGTAAACATGTTGAATTAATCGTTAGAGAAATGACCCAGAAAGTATATATAGAATATCCTGGAAATACTACTTTTTTACCCGGTGATATTATAGATTTAGATCAGGCGCAATATATTAATCAATCTCTTAAAACTCGATATAAACTAGCGTTTCGTCCAATTTTATTAGGGATTACGAAATCCTCTTTAAAAACTGATGGCTTTTTGGCCGCAGCAAGCTTTCAAGAAACAACAAGAGTTTTAACTCATGCTGCTCTTCAAGGAAAAACTGATTGGTTAAGAGGATTAAAAGAGAATGCTATAACGGGTAGATTAATACCAGCAGGTACTGGTTTTTATTTGGATCAAGATATTACGTACAATAAAATTTTACTACCAAACAGATCAATAAATAAACAAAATAATTTAAATTTAAAAAAACAGTTAAGGTCAAAACAAAAACAATTTAAAGATCTGATAAAATTTAAATATAATTATTAATATAACGTAATAATTTTTAACTTCCCTAATCTATATTGACTACTTTAGTAAAAAGTCTAGAAATCTATTATATATTATAATAGGTAACAATAGAGAAAGAAATTTCTCTTTATTGCAAATGAAATAACATAAATATACAAAAGGATTATTAATGCTATGGCTAAAATTGAATTGGCTCAACTTTTAGAAGCAGGAGTACACTTTGGACATAAAGCTCAACGATGGAATCCAAAGATGTTTCCTTATATCTATGCTGAACGTAATGGTATACATATTTTGGACTTAATTCAAACAACAGAGTTTTTGAAAAGGGCTTGTGACTTTAGTAAAAAAGCATCGTCTAAAAATCAAACATTTTTATTCGTTGGTACAAAAAGACATACTGCTTCTCTAATTGCAAGTGAAGCACAAAAATGTGGTGCATTTTATATTAATCACCGATGGTTAGGCGGAACATTAACAAATTGGGTAACTATAAAAGAGCGAATTAAGCGTTTAAATAATTTAGAAGAGCAAGAAAAACTAACTTTTTTTAAAAATTTGCCTAAAAAAGAAGCGTCAAATTTAAAAAAAGAACTAGAAAAACTAAAAAAATATTTTAATGGAGTTAAGGGAATGAAAAAGCTACCAGATATTTTAATAATAATTGATCAAAAACGTGAAATTATTGCTATTCAAGAAGCGATTTCTTTAAATATTCCAATTATATCAATTATTGATACTAATTGTGATCCAAATTTAGCCACAATACCAATACCTGGTAATGATGACTCAATTCGCTCCATAAAGTATATTATCAAAAATATATCAGATAGTATTTGTTTAGGACAGCAAAATTATTTAAAAAATTAAATATTATTAATAAATTATTAATTTAAAATCTTTATTATTATTATGATATTAGAAATTAGTTCAACATTAGTTAAAGAGCTTAGAGAACAAACCGGAGCCGGAATGATGAATTGTAAAAAAGCTTTACAGGAAACAAATGGAAATTTTGACGAAGCTATTAGAAACTTACGCAAAAAAGGTTTAGCTTCTGCAGATAAAAAAGTTGATAGAAATGCTAGTGAAGGTCTTATAACTAGTTATATCCATACTGGTGGAAAGATTGGTGTTTTAGTAGAAGTAAATTGCGAAACAGATTTTGTTGCACGTCGCGAAGAATTTCAAGAGTTGGTTAAAAATATTGCTATGCAAATTGCTGCTTCACCTGAAGTACTTTATATTAAAATGGATGATGTGCCAAAAGAAATTTTTCAAAGTGAAAAAGAAATTGAATTAAATAAAAATGATTTAGATAATAAGCCTGATGAGATTAAAAATAAAATTATTTTGGGTAGGGTTGAAAAAACCTTAAAAAAGTTAAGTTTAATCGATCAACCGTTTATTCGGGACCCTAATATTACAGTTGAAGAACTAGTAAAAGAAAAAATTTCTCTTTTTGGGGAAAATATAAAAATCAAGAGATTTACGCGTTACATATTGGGCACTTAATATTACATGATATAAAAGTTTTAAAGTTAAAATTTCTCTTTTTTATATCATTTAAACTATACTTAAGTATCGCGGTATTGATATTCAGACTTATTTTTACATTTATCGAAGTTAGTATACTTTATTTATTTATTAAACTTAAATATGAATACTTTGCAAAGTACTAATTTAATTAATTTTAACTCATTATTCTTTTTATCAGACATTGAAGTTGGTAAGCATTTTTATTTAGAATTAAATGGCATTACTTTCCATGGTCAAGTATTGGTAGTTAGTTCTATTGTTATTTTAATAGTATTTATCTTTTCTTTTTTAGGTACTTCAAATAAAAATATAATTCCAAATGGTTGGCAAAATTTTATGGAATCAGTTGTTGAATTTATTAAAGACATAGCTGTAAATCAACTTGGCGAAAGCGCCTATAGACCATGGTTACCATTCATTGGTACAATATTCCTATTTGTCTTTGGTTGTAACTGGGCAGGTGCTGTAATTCCTTGGAAATTAATCAAGCTTAATGAAGGTGAATTTGCAGCTCCAACCAACGATATAAATACCACAGTAGCTTTAGCGTTATTAACATCATTCACCTATTTTTATGCAGGTTTTCGTACAAAAGGATTTAGTTATTTTAAACGTTATATAGAACCAACACCTATTTTATTACCAATTAATATCTTAGAAGATTTTACAAAACCTCTTTCTTTAAGCTTTAGACTATTTGGAAATATTTTGGCTGATGAATTAACTGTTTCAGTTTTAACGGTATTAGTTCCTTTATTTATACCATTACCCGTAATGCTTTTAGGGGTTTTTGCCAGTTCAGTTCAAGCACTGATTTTTTCAACATTAGCTGGAGCTTACATCGCTGAATCCGTTGAAGGACATTAATTTAATTTTAATCAAAAATATTAGAAATTTGTTAATTTTCTGTTACTTAACCCACGAATAAATTATATGGATCCACTTGTTTCTGCTGCTTCTGTTATAGCCGCTAGTATTGCTGTTGGTTTAGCTGCAATCGGTCCAGGAATTGGACAAGGGACTGCTGCTGGTCAAGCTGTTGAAGGTATTGCTCGTCAACCAGAGGCTGAAAATAAGATTCGTGGTACTTTACTTTTAAGTTTTGCCTTTATGGAAGCATTAACCATTTATGGTCTGGTTGTAGCATTGGCATTATTGTTTGCAAACCCATTTACTAATTAGGAATTAACTAAGACGTTATTAATACATTATTTAAAGCGTCTTAGATATTTGTGGTGTAAAAGTAAAAGTCAAGTGTTATATCTATTGAATAAAAATTTAATTTCTAATATTAAAAATGTTTTATAATTCAATTCTAATAATAGTTACTGAAAAAACAGGAGGACTTTTTGACTTTGATGGTACTTTACCAGTTATAGGTCTACAATTTATCGTTTTTATGTTTATTTTAAACTCTATTTTGTACAATCCACTTTTAGATACTATTGATGAAAGAAATACCTATATAAAAAGAAGTTTGGATGAAGCTGCAAAGATTTTGATAAAGGCTAATCAGTTGAATGAAAAATTTGATGAGAAAGCTTCGAAGGCTCGAAAAGCTGCCAAATTAGATCTTGTAATTTATCAAAATTTATATAAAGATATCTTGGAGGAAAAAATGAAATCTTCTCAAATTTTTATTGATGATTTTCTTACTGAAACAACTGAAAATTTTGAAAGTAATAAAGATGAGATATTAATAAGTTTTGATAATGAAATTGATTCTCTAACTAGTCAAATCATGACTAAAATTCTTAGTTAATTTTGAGAACATTTTTTAACCAGATATAAATTTGAACCTATAAAAATTTATAAATATTAAATAATAACCTATAATGAGTTAATTAAAATGAAAAGTTATATAGATTGTATTATAGCTAATTCTAGTGAAGAGTTTAATATTTCACTAAATCCTGATATATTTGAAACAAATATAATAAATATAATTTTATTATTAGGAATACTTTTCGTTGTAATAAAGAATTTTTTAACAGAAAATCTTACAAGTCGTAAAGAAAAAATTGTAGAAAACATCGAAAGTGCTGAAGCTCAATTAACAGATTCCAATAATCGCTATCTAGAAGCACAAAAACAATGGGCCCAAGTGGATATTATCATAAAAGAAATAAATCAACAAATGGAAACTACAAAGAGAAATCTCTTAAAACTTAAATGGAATCAAACCAAAGAAGATCTTTCGAAGAAATTCGCAATAGCAATAGAGATTTTACATAATAGAGAAAATAAAATTTTTGCTGATGTAATTAGAGAAGTTTCGAAAAAAGCCTTAAATCGGGTTATTAGTAAACTTGCAAATCAGCTGGGAAAAGTTGAACAATCAGCAATTATAAATCGTAAAATAGCTCAATTAGGAGATTAAATATGGCTAACACAATAGTTGGTTTCAAAATAGCAAATCCGTATTCTGAAGCGCTATTACAATTAGGCTTAAATCTGTACTTAAAGGAAGATAGAGCTGATACTCAAGTTTTTTTTCAAATCATTTTTGATATGGAAAATTTACTAACTTTATTAAAATTAACACCAGTCTTAGAAAAATATCTTTCTAATCCTTTAATTCCAGATGAAGATAAAAAGAATGTTTTGGAGAAATGCCTAACAAAAAAAACTAGTATTACAACAAGGAATTTTCTAATGCTTTTAGTAGACAAAAAAAGAATAGGATTTATTGAGCCTATTATTCAAATTTTCCTAAATAAGGCATACGAATTTGTTTGTTTAAAATTTGTGGAAGTTTATTCTGCTTCTATATTAACTAAAGATCAAAAAGACCAATTAATTGAAAAACTTAAAATATTGTTAGGACCGCAGTTTGTTACATCAAAAGTTTATTACTCAAAAATTAATGTAACATTCAGAATAGATAAGGAGATTTTAGGCGGCTTTATTATTAAAGTAGATTCAAAAATTATTGATTTAAGTCTAAGGGGTGAACTAAATGGTTTGGCGAAAAAGTTGGAAACAAGTTTAATAATATGAAAATATTTATTCATGTTTGCTATGATTTTTAAAAGTAATTCGTTTTATCTTTCTCTAATTTAAAGTTCTTATATTAAGTATTAAGTAAGAAAAAATTTAAAAGTCTATGACGAATCCAAATGAAATAAGTAATATTATCAGAAAACAGATTGAAGATTATAGTACAGATCTAAGTATTGATATTATTGGTACTGTCCTACAAGTAGGGGACGGTATTGCTCGTGTTTATGGCTTAGATGAAGTTATGGCTGGAGAATTACTTGAATTTGATGAAGGGACAATTGGGATTGCACTGAATCTAGAAAATGACAATGTTGGAGCTGTACTAATGGGAGATGGACGAGAAATATTAGAAGGAAGTACAGTAAAAGCAACAGGACGAATTGCACAAATTCCGGTTGGTGAAAATTTATTAGGTCGTGTTTTAGATCCCTTAGCTCGAGCTATTGATGGGAAAGGGGAGGTTCAAACTAAAGAAACACGTCTTATTGAGTCTATGGCTCCAGGTATTATTAGTCGAAAATCTGTTTGTGAACCCTTACAAACGGGTATTACGGCAATTGATGCGATGATTCCAATTGGTAGAGGACAACGTGAGTTAATTATAGGGGATCGGCAAACGGGAAAAACATCAATAGCTTTAGATACAATTATTAATCAACAAGGTGAAAATGTTGTTTGTGTTTATGTCGCAATTGGTCAGAAGGCTTCCTCTGTTGCTCAAGCTGTTACTACATTACAAGAAAGAGAAGCTTTATCCTATACTGTTATCGTTGCAGCAAATGCAGATCAACCTGCAACATTACAGTATATTGCACCTTACACAGGTGCAGCCATAGCTGAATATTTTATGTATACGGGTAAACATACTTTAGTTATTTACGATGATCTATCAAAACAAGCATCAGCATATCGTCAGATGTCTTTATTATTACGTCGTCCTCCTGGAAGAGAGGCTTATCCTGGTGATGTTTTTTATCTACATTCTCGTTTATTAGAACGAGCTGCAAAATTGAATGATACACTTGGAAGTGGAAGTATGACGGCGTTACCAATTATTGAAACACAAGCTGGGGATGTTTCTGCATACATTCCTACAAATGTAATTTCTATTACTGATGGTCAAATCTTTTTATCTGGTGACTTATTTAACTCAGGATTACGTCCAGCAATAAATGTTGGTATTTCGGTATCTCGTGTTGGTTCTGCAGCACAAATAAAAGCAATGAAAAAAGTAGCTGGAAAGCTTAAATTAGAATTGGCACAATTTGCCGAATTAGAAGCATTTTCACAATTTGCTTCAGATTTAGATAAAGCAACACAAGCTCAATTAGCCCGTGGACAAAGATTAAGAGAAATTTTAAAACAAGCACAAAACTCACCTATCCCTGTTGCTGAACAAGTAGCAATTATTTATATTGGAACAAATGGATTTTTAGACGACTTAGAAATTAGTGATATTTCATCTTTTTTAAAGAGTTTACGTGAATATATAACAAATTCTAAATCCGAATATTTAGAAATTATTAACTCCTCAAAACAGTTAACACCTGAAGCAGAAATAATTTTGAAAGATGCTATTACTGATGTAAAAAAAACCTTTAAAATTTAATAAATAACTGTTTTTAAATTTCTTTTTTGTGGGAAACTTTCAAGTTTCCCACAAAAACGAAATTTGCTTTCTTTTACGAAAGGGACTTATAATTATAACTAATAAATTTAACATATCTTTACTCAAAAGGATATCTATGTTATTTAGCATATAACTTAAGTCTAAGAACGGATTTTAAAAACTTGATTTGTTATAGGGAAAAAATCTAAAATTATTATAGGAAAAATCTTTATGAAAAATTATATTGAAAATAAAGGTACGCTTAATAACGAAAATGAACAGAATTCAATAAAGACAAAAACACCTACAACTGAATCATTATTAACTCCTAGATTTTATACAACAAATTTTGATGAGATGGAAAGTTTAGATATTTCGTCAAATAGATTAGAAATTGAAGCTACAATAAAAGAATTTCGTGTAGATTACAATCAATATCATTTTATAAGAGACCATGATTTTAATAAACCTTTAGTACACTTCGATGAAAATTCAAAATCTCTAATGATAGAATTTTTAGAACGTTCATGTACTGCTGAGTTTTCAGGTTTTTTATTATATAAGGAGTTATCAAGACATCTTAAAACAAAGAATCCTTTATTATCAGAAGGCTTTTTATTTATGTCTCGGGATGAAGCAAGACATGCTGGATTTTTAAATAAATCAATGAGCGATTTTAATGTAACGTTAGATTTAGGCTTTTTAACAAAAAGTCGAAAATATACGTTTTTTTCGCCGAAGTTTATTTTCTACGCTACTTATTTATCAGAAAAAATTGGTTATTGGCGATACATAACAATATATAAACATTTAGAACAAAATCCAGAGTACCGTGTTCATCCAATCTTTAAGTTTTTTGAAAGTTGGTGTCAAGATGAAAATAGACATGCTGATTTTTTTGCGGCAATTTTAAAATCACAACCTAAACTATTAACAACTAATGAGGCTAAATTATGGTGCAGATTCTTTTTATTATCCGTTTTTGCAACTATGTACCTAAATGATCTTCAACGAAGTAATTTTTATAGATTAATTGGCTTAGATGCTAAAGAATTTGATCGTTATGTGATTCGAAAAACAAATGATAGTGCGGGACGTCTTTTTCCTATTATGCTGGATGTAAAAAATCCTTTGTTTTTTAGATGCTTAGATAATTGTGCCCAAGCTAATTTATCACTTGTAAAAATTGAGGAAAAACAAAAACAACATCGTGGTTATATGATTCAAAAATTGGTATACTTTTTAAAACGTTGTTTCAATTATTATACTATCGCTAAAAATTTAGTTTATTTATACTTTTTACAACCTATAAATTCACAGAAGACATGGAACAATATCCTTTAATTAATGTTTAAAATTAATTAGTGATGTATAATAAACTGATAAGGAGACTATTATTATGAAAAATAATAATGCACAAATAGGGAAAATAGCTCCGGACTTTGAAGCTATAGCAGTTTTCGATGAAGAATTTGGTAAAATTCGATTATCAGATTATCGCAATAAAAAATATGTTGTTTTATTTTTTTATCCTCTGAATTTTACTTTTGTTTGTCCTACTGAAATAACATCATTTAGTGATCGTTTTGAAGAATTTATGGATCTTGATACCGAAATCTTAGGAGTTTCTGTTGACAGTGAATATTCTCATTTAGCTTGGCTCCAAATTGAGAGAGAGGAGGGAGGTTTAGGTGAATTAACTTACCCTTTGGTTTCCGATTTGAAAAAAGAAATTACCCTTTCGTATAATGTATTAGATGATTCGGGAGTTGCCTTGCGAGGTTTATTTATTATTGATAAAAATGGTATAATTCAGTATTCGACAACGAATAATTTGTCTGTAGGTCGTAGTGTTGATGAAACATTAAGAATTCTTCAAGCGGTTCAGTACGTGACCGAGAATCCAGATGAAGCATGTCCTGTGGATTGGGAACCAGGAGATGAAACAATTTATCTTTAAAAATCTAGAAATTAATATAATATTGATAATATCAATAATGCAAAAATTAAAAGTAAAAAAAGCGGCTAAAAAACGATATAAAACTCTTAAAGGAAAAAAATTTATTCGTCGAAAGGCTTTTAAAGGACATCTTTTACAGAAGAAATCTTCAAAGCAGAAAAGAAATTTATCAACACAAATTATTGTAAGTTATTCAGATATTAAATCAATAAGAAAAATGTTAGTCTGTTAAATTTTTTCAAGTAAAAGCTATGGTTAGAGTTAAAAGAGGAAATATCGCAAGAAAACGTAGGAAAAAAATTTTGAAGCTTGCAAAAGGGTTTCGTGGTTCTCAATCAAGGTTATTTAGAATAGCAAATCAACAAGTTATGAAAAGTTTGGTTTATGCCTATATTGGAAGAAAAGAAAAAAAACGAATATTTCGTAAGCTATGGATTGCTAGAATCAATTCTTCAACTCGAGGATATAATACTAATTATAGTCATTTTATTTGTAAATTGAAGCAATCTAAAATTCTTTTAAATCGTAAGATGCTATCACAATTAGCAATTTTAGATCCATCGGCTTTTTCAAACTTAATTAAAGTAACGCAATAAAAAATTTTTCAACAAATTAATTTTTTGTTGAAAAATTTTTTGCTTAATATTTTAATTCATTTAAATATTTATTAATTTATGAACAGAACAATTTCAGTTTTAGTTGAAAAGGATTCAGGAGGATTGTTGCGTATTATTAGTTTGTTAACAAGAAGAAAATTTCATATTGAAAGTATCAGCATAGCGGGATGTGAAAGAAAATATTATGAAAGAGTAACGATTGTTTTAACAAATGCAAATAAAGAAATGGATCAAGCTTATCAGTTAACTAAGCAATTACGAAAATTACTTAATGTTGTATCTGTTGAAGATATTACAGCTCTTCCTAGTGTACATCGAGAACTTATTTTGATAAAATTACAACTTAGCCCTGCAGAACGAAATGAAATTATCAATCTTATTAAGAATTTTGAATTTAGAATTAAAATTATTGATCTTACAGAATCGATTATAATTTTAGAGGTAATAGCAGATTCTAGAAAGGTTATAGCTCTTCAAAAAGTATTGGAAAAATATAAGATTTTAGAGTTAATTAGAACAGGAGAAATCGCTTTAACAAGAGAATAGTTGCTTAATACATAATAATAGAATGAAATTCTAATCATTAAATTTAAATAATTAGAATCTTAGATATGTAAGAAAAAAGTCTTTTATTACCTTGAGAACAATTTATTTTATTATTAATCTTTAATATTATTATTTGCTTATTTTGATTCATTTTAACTATATTTAGTTTCTTATTTTATCCAGATTAGTAGAATAAGAAATCAAATAACAAATATGTAGATGATTCCAAAGGTTTCGAAGAAAAGTCTAACCATGTCCCTGGTTTTTCCTGATAAGATAAGCACTCATTTACATCCCATTCAAAGGTATATAAATTTTTTTTTGAAAAGAAATTTATACACAATAAAATTGTAGATTGAGGAAAAAAATAGGTTTTTATAATTCTTTTAGAATTTTCTTTGTGTTTTTTCTCTACACTAATAAAAATATTACAATTATCTATACGTTCACAATTAAGGCAGATACACATAACTACTCATTAAAGTTTATTCTGTTTTTGTGTGGGAGCGGAGGGACTTGAACCCTCACGATTAAAAATATCAACGGATTTTCATTTCCGAATGATTTTCATCACTATTATATTACTGTACAAAGTTAGAAATTGGACTCTTTCTTTACCATTTATGGTAGTTCCCGTCGAGTCTCTGCACCTTAAAAATTATTTATTGGCTCAAGGTTATCATATCATCAAGACTTAGAGTTCCTTGAATTTGAGAACTTACTAAAGACACCAGGTTTCTGACGTTATGCTCAAACTTCTAAGTCCGTTGCGTCTACCATTCCGCCACGCTCCCATATTCCCATATAATAATCATATTATAATACATGATATATAGACTAGTCAAATTAAGTTAGGCGACACCCAGATTCGAACTGGGGATAGAGGATTTGCAATCCACGGCCTTACCACTTGGCTATATCGCCTTTTATTTTTAACATATATATATATAGTATTACACTCTAATAGTGTTAAAAAGGGAAAAAATAATTTGTAAATTTTAACAAATAAAAAATATATATATCTATATATATATTTTAATAAAATTTATCTATATAATTTATTTAAGTTCATAGATTGATAATTATTATTGTATAAAATTGTAAGGGGACTTATAATGTACTCCTTAACCTATATAGAAATAGAAAACAATTAAGAGTTCCACACCTTCGTTTGGAGAAGTGGATGCCTGAGAACGTACAGGAAAGAACTCGAATAAAAAGTGAGCGTTATGAATCTGGTGTAATACCATATGCTAAAATGGGATATTGGGATGCAGATTACAAGGTTAAAGAAACTGATATTCTAGCTCTATTTCGTATAACTCCTCAACCAGGTGTAGATCCTGTAGAAGCTGCGGCTGCTGTGGCCGGTGAATCTTCAACGGCAACATGGACAGTAGTATGGACAGATTTACTGACAGCTTGTGATATCTACCGAGCAAAAGCATATCGTGTGGATCCTGTTCCAGGAACAAACGATCAGTATTTCTCCTACATTGCATATGAATGTGATTTATTTGAGGAAGGTTCTCTTGCAAACTTAACTGCATCTATCATCGGTAACGTATTTGGTTTTAAAGCTGTTAAAGCATTACGTTTAGAAGATATGAGAATTCCTTACGCTTACCTTAAAACGTTCCAAGGTCCCGCTACAGGTGTAATCGTAGAAAGGGAAAGATTAGATAAATTTGGACGTCCTTTATTAGGAGCTACTGTTAAACCTAAATTAGGTCTTTCAGGTAAAAATTATGGTCGTGTTGTTTATGAAGGTTTAACAGGTGGTCTTGATTTCCTTAAAGATGATGAAAACATTAATTCGCAACCATTTATGAGATGGAAAGAGCGTTTCTTATATTGTATGGAAGGTGTTAACCGTTCAGCAGCGGCTACAGGTGAAGTTAAGGGTTCTTATCTTAATGTTACTGCAGCAACAATTGAAAATATGTATGAACGTGCGGAATATTCTCATGCTATTGGTAGTGTTATTTGTATGATCGATTTAGTGGTTGGATATACAGCAATCCAAACCATGGCAATTTGGGCTCGAAAAGCTGAGATGATTTTACATTTACATCGTGCAGGTAACTCCACTTATGCACGTCAAAAAAATCATGGTATTAACTTTAGGGTTATTTGTAAATGGATGCGTATGTCCGGTGTAGATCATATTCATGCTGGTACAGTTGTAGGGAAACTAGAAGGAGATCCTTTAATGGTTAGAGGATTTTATAATACACTATTATTAACTGAATTAAAAATTAATTTAGCTGAAGGGCTATTTTTCGATATGGATTGGGCATCCCTTCGAAAATGCGTTCCTGTAGCATCAGGTGGTATTCATTGTGGTCAAATGCATCAACTTCTTTATTATTTAGGTGATGATGTTGTTCTACAATTTGGAGGTGGTACAATTGGTCACCCTGATGGTATACAAGCCGGTGCGACAGCAAATCGTGTTGCTTTAGAAGCAATGGTTCTAGCTAGAAATGAAGGTCGTGATTATGTTGGTGAAGGACCAGAAATTTTACGTACTGCAGCAAGTACTTGTGGACCTTTAAAAGCAGCTTTAGATTTATGGAAAGATATTACCTTTGAATATACTTCAACAGATACACCTGATTTTGTTGAAGTAGCAACTGAAAATCCGTAAATCTATTCTGTTCTTTAATCTTTACGATAAAAAAACAGATTGATGAATTTTAACCTTTTTAATATTTTACATTAATAAAAAAAGACATAAAAAGTTTGGTAGTTAACTAAAAATAAAATTAAAATATTTACATTAAAATAATTGAAGAGTAATGAGACTTACACAAGGATGTTTTTCATTTTTACCAGATTTAAGTGATGAGCAGATTAAAAATCAAGTTGGTTATGCTATTTCAAAAGGATGGGCCGTTAGTGTAGAATGGACAGATGATCCTCATCCCCGTAATGCGTATTGGGAGTTATGGGGTCTTCCCTTATTTGATATTAAAGACCCTGCAGCAGTTATGTATGAGTTAAATGAATGCAGAAGAATTAATCCTGAAGGCTATATTAAAATTAATTGTTATGACGCCACTAAGGGAACAGAAAGTTGTGCTTTATCTTTTATTGTACAACGTCCTGCCGAAGAGCCTGGTTTCTATTTAGAACGTAATGAAGTAGGTGGTCGTAATATTCAGTATACAATTTCAAGTTACGCTGTTCAAGCAAGACCTGCTGGCGATCGATACTAAGATCATTTTCATAGATTTTTTACAAGAATAAAAATTCGTAAATTTTTATTCTTGTAAAAAATTTATAAAAATAATCTTGTAACTTGATATTCTAATGAATAAAAACTTAATTGTTAATTAATTTGAAGAATTCAAATAATTTTTATATTCTATAATCTTTTTCTTTGAATTATATAAGAGAAAGATAAGTTGATTTATATATTTAGGAATTTATATAGGTACTGAGATTTTTATTTTCTGTAGATTTGACAAATCTATCGATTTTCTATAAAATAAAGAAAAACTTTTTCTTAAGCCCCCATCGTCTAGAGGCCTAGGACATCTCCTTTTCACGGAGAAAACAGGGATTCGAATTCCCTTGGGGGTAAGTTTAAGTTAAAGAAGGAATTTGATATTCACTTAATAATCAACTATAAATATTTTATTAGTAATAGTTTTTAATTTCATTAAGTTTCTTTTTTTTTTGAAATTCATTATAATAAAGTAGTGAAAACTCAATTCTTAATAATTCTGTTTAAAGAAAATTATTTAATAAAATTTGAGCGTTTCCGATCTTTATGTTTCCAAAGAGGAAAAATTAAATGAACTCCAAAAAAAAAGAAACAAAAGTTAAGGTTTTAGTTGATCGCGATAATATTAATACTACTAGTTTTGAAAAATGGGCTAAACCAGGACATTTTTCACGCACACTATCAAAAGGTCCAAAAACAACAACTTGGATTTGGAATTTGCATGCTGATGCTCATGATTTTGATAGTCAAACAAAATCTTTAGAAGAAGTTTCGAGAAAAATTTTTAGTGCACATTTTGGACAATTAGCTATAATATTTTTGTGGATAAGTGGAATGCATTTTCATGGTGCGTATTTTTCAAATTACTTAGCATGGTTAAATAATCCTACTGCTATTAAGCCTAGTGCTCAAGTAGTTTGGCCTATTGTTGGTCAAGAAATTTTAAATGGAGATGTTGGTGGAAATTTCCAAGGTGTGCAAATAACATCAGGGTTCTTTCAATTATGGCGCGCTGAAGGTATAACAAGTGAAATTGAATTATACTGGACAGCCATCGGAGGTTTAATAATGTCCGGTTTAATGCTATTTGGAGGTTGGTTTCACTATCATAAAGCTGCTCCAAAATTAGAATGGTTTCAAAACGTGGAATCAATGTTAAATCATCATTTATCAGGGTTATTAGGTTTAGGTTGTCTTGCCTGGTCAGGTCATCAAATTCATATAGCACTACCTATTAATAAATTATTAGATGCTGGTGTAGCTTCACAAGAAATTCCTTTACCTTATGAATTTCTTATTAATAGAGAGTTAATTGGACAATTATATCCTAGTTTTAAACAAGGTTTAGTACCTTTTTTTTCATTTAATTGGAGTGAATATTCAGATTTTCTAACTTTTAAAGGCGGATTAAACCCTGTTACTGGCGGATTATGGTTAAGTGATACGGCTCATCATCATTTAGCTTTAGCAGTATTATTTATTGTTGCTGGACACATGTATCGTACAAATTGGGGAATAGGTCACAGTATGAAAGAAATTTTAGAAGCTCATAAAGGACCTTTTACCGGGGCTGGTCATACTGGTATGTATGAAATTTTAACAACTTCTTGGCATGCTCAATTAGCTATCAATTTAGCCATGATTGGGTCATTAAGCATTATAGTTGCGCATCATATGTACGCTATGCCACCATATCCTTACATCGCAACAGATTATGCTACTCAGCTTTCTCTATTTACACATCATATGTGGATTGGTGGATTTTGTGTTGTCGGTGGTGCGGCGCACGGAGCTATTTTTATGGTTCGTGATTATAATCCTGCGAAGAATTATAATAATTTATTAGATAGAGTAGTTCGTCACCGAGATTCTATTATTTCTCATTTAAATTGGGTTTGCATTTTTTTAGGATTTCATAGCTTTGGTTTATACATACATAATGATACTATGAGAGCATTAGGCCGGGCTCCTGATATGTTTTCAGATACGGGTATACCGTTAAAACCAATTTTTGCGCAAACAATTCAAAATTTACATTTAATCGCACCGACCAATACAGCGCCCAATGCCCTAACGACAGCAAGTTATATTTTTGGAGGAGATATTGTTTCAGTTGGATCAAAAATTGTCATTATGCCAATGAAATTAGGTACTGCTGATTTTATGGTTCATCATATTCATGCTTTTACAATTCATGTGACAGTTTTAATTTTATTAAAAGGCGTATTATATGCTCGTAGTTCAAAGTTAATACCAGACAAAGCTAATCTAGGGTTCCGTTTTCCTTGTGATGGACCCGGTAGAGGAGGTACTTGTCAAGTCTCAGCTTGGGATCATGTATTCCTAGGTTTATTCTGGATGTATAATTCAATATCAGTAGTAATATTTCATTTTAGTTGGAAAATGCAGTCTGATATATGGGGTTCTATAGCACCAACGGGAACAGTTTCTCATATTACAGGAGGGAATTTTGCACAAAGTGCATTAACAATCAATGGATGGTTAAGAGATTTTTTATGGGCGCAAGCTTCACAAGTAATTCAATCTTATGGCTCAGCATTATCTGCTTATGGTTTAATATTTCTTGGAGCACATTTTATTTGGGCGTTTAGCTTAATGTTTCTCTTTAGTGGACGCGGATATTGGCAAGAACTTATTGAATCGATAGTTTGGGCGCATAACAAAATTAAAGTTGCTCCAGCAATTCAACCTCGTGCGTTAAGCATTACACAGGGGAGAGCAGTGGGATTAGCACATTATTTATTAGGTGGTATAGGTACCACTTGGTCTTTCTTTTTAGCAAGAATTATTTCTGTAGGATAAAATTAATGAGGTAAAATATTTATGGTAACTAAATTTCCAAAATTTAGCCAAGCTTTAGCACAAGATCCGACTACTAGACGAATTTGGTTTGGAATCGCAACAGCTCATGATTTTGAAACACATGATGGAATGACTGAAGAAAATTTATATCAAAAAATTTTTGCTTCTCATTTTGGTCATTTAGCAATTATTTTTCTTTGGACATCGGGTAATTTATTTCACGTTGCTTGGCAAGGTAATTTTGAACAATGGGCATTAAATCCATTAAAAGTAAAACCTATTGCTCATACGATTTGGGATCCACATTTTGGTGAACTTGCAATGAAAGCTTTTACAAAAGGAGGAGCTTTCTATCCAGTAAATATTTCTTATTCAGGTGTTTATCATTGGTGGTATACTATTGGTATGCGAAATAATAATGACTTATATCTAGGTTCTATTTTTCTAATAGCCTTATCTAGTTTACTATTATTTGCTGGATGGTTACATTTGCAACCAAAATTCCTTCCAAGCCTATCGTGGTTTAAAACGAATGAATCACGTTTAAATCATCATTTAACAGGTTTGTTTGGAGTTAGTTCATTAGCTTGGACAGGCCATCTAGTTCATGTGGCAATTCCAGAATCACGTGGTATCAATATTGGTTGGGATAATTTTCTAACAACTTTGCCTCATCCTGAGGGTTTAACACCATTTTTTGATGGGAATTGGAATGTATATTCGCAAAATCCAGATACTATAGAACATATTTTTGGTACAAAAATAGGAGCTGGTACAGCTATTTTAACTTTTTTAGGGGGATTCCATCCGCAAGCTCAATCACTTTGGCTTACTGATATTGCTCATCATCATCTTGCAATCGCAATTGTATTTATAATTGCTGGTCATATGTATCGAACAAATTTTGCCATTGGTCATAATATGAAAGAAATTTTAGACGCCCATCGTCCACCAGGAGGAAGATTAGGTGCGGGTCATCGTGGTCTATTTGATACAATAACGAACTCTTTACATATGCAATTAGGATTAGCACTAGCATCTTTAGGTGTTATAACATCATTAGTTGCACAACATATGTATGCAATACCACCTTATGCGTTTATGGCAAAAGATTTTACAACTCAAGCAGCTCTTTACACACATCATCAATATATAGCAGGTTTTTTAATGGTAGGTGCCTTTGCGCATGGAGCAATTTTCTTTGTTCGAGACTATGATCCAGAACAAAATAAAGATAATGTTTTGGCTAGAATGCTTGAGCATAAAGAGGCAATTATTTCTCATTTAAGTTGGGTAAGCTTATTTTTAGGTTTTCATACTTTAGGTTTATATATTCATAATGATACTGTAGTTGCATTTGGTCAACCAGAGAAACAAATATTAGTGGAACCTGTTTTTGCACAATTTATTCAAGCTGCGTCAGGAAAAGCTGTTTATGGTTTTGATCTTTTATTATCTTCAAAAGGAAGTCCGGCTAGTATGGCTGGGAGTGAAATTTGGTTACCTGGTTGGATTGAAGCAATAAATAATGAGAAAAATGATTTATTTTTAACGATTGGTCCGGGCGATTTTTTAATACATCATGCAATTGCGTTAGGTTTACACGTTACTACATTAATTTTAGTTAAAGGAGCTTTAGATGCACGTGGATCTAAATTAATGCCAGATAAAAAAGATTTTGGTTATAGTTTCCCATGTGATGGTCCAGGACGTGGTGGTACTTGTGATATATCAGCTTGGGATGCTTTTTATTTAGCAATGTTTTGGATGTTAAATACAATTGGTTGGGTTACTTTCTATTGGCATTGGAAGCATGTAACGATTTGGCAAGGAAATACAGCTCAATTTAATGAGTCCTCAAATTATATTATGGGATGGTTACGAGACTATTTATGGTTAAATTCTTCTCCATTAATTAATGGTTATAATCCTTATGGTATGAATAGTTTATCTGTATGGGCCTGGATGTTCCTATTTGGTCATTTAATCTGGGCTACTGGATTTATGTTTTTAATTTCGTGGAGAGGATATTGGCAAGAGCTTATAGAAACTTTAGTTTGGGCTCATGAGCGTACACCTCTAGCTAATTTGGTTCGCTGGCGCGATAAACCGGTTGCTTTATCCATTGTTCAAGCTAGATTAGTGGGGTTAATTCACTTTACCGTTGGGTATATTTTAACCTATGCCGCCTTTGTTATTGCTTCAACGGCTGGAAAATTTGGTTAATCTATACTATAATATGTAATTAGATTTATTAATATTAATAAATCTAATTACATATTATAGTATAGATTAACCAAATTTTTATGGCTAAAAAATCACTGATTCAACGAGAGAGAAAAAGAGAAAAACTTGTTTCTCGATATATGGAAAGGCGTCAATTCCTTCTATTAGAACTTAAGAAAACTACTAATTTTGTTCAGCAAATGCAAATTAACCGAAAAATACAAAAATTACCTCGAAATAGTTCAAAAATAAGGTTAAGGAATAGGTGCTGGAGAACTGGTCGTACTCGGGGGGTCTATAGAGATTTTGGTCTATGTAGACATATGATTCGAGAAATGGCACTTAATTGTATTTTACCTGGGGTTAAGAAGGCCAGTTGGTAATTAGTTATTCCAATATAGATATATATATATATATATATATATATTAGAATAACTAGTTAATTCATTAAACTTATAAAAGGTAATAATTAAAAAGTATTAGCTCTTTTATTTTTATTATAAAGTATTAAAGGTTTTTATAAACCAAGTTTATTTCCACGTCGGTATTGTAAAAAAGCAGCAACAAATAGACCTATTAAAGTAACTGGAATTAGACCTAATACTATACCAAAAAGAAGAGGCTCAAGCATAATTTATATTTATTTATATATATATATATAATGATATTAGAATTTTTTTTTTTAAATAAAAATTTTAATATGACGTTTAAAAATTTATCTAAAACCAACTGAAGCTTGCCAAAGGAAGGCAAGTAATAAAAAAAGAACAGGAATAATTGGTAAAATATCTACAATTGGGCTATAAATTGCATAAAGTTCTGGCAATTTTGTTATTAATATACTTTCCATATTTAATATTTTATTATTATTTATATAACATTATAAAACTATTATTGAACTATAATATCCAATAAAGTAGAGTTAAAATATAAATGTTAATATAAGATATAGAATATATTAACATTTATATTTAGTATAGTATATTATATATAATAATACAAATAAAATATATGTTACGTGTATTATTATAAGGTAATAATATTTAATGGGAAAAAAGATTAATATAAGGGGTTTGGATTTTTTAAGGAAATGGGAAGATAAGTTAATAATTGATACTAATGTATCAACTATTAACAAATTCTAGAAATTTGTATAACAAAAAAGATTAGATTTAATAAATTAACCAACAATAGAAGGAGCAGAAACAGCAACAGGTAAAACTTCGTTAGATGCTAAATCTAATGGGAAGTTGTGAGCGTTACGTTCATGCATTACTTCCATCCCTAAATCTGCACGGTTGATAATATCAGCCCATGTGTTAATTACACGACCTTCGCTATCTACAACAGATTGGTTAAAGTTGAACCCATTTAAATTAAATGCCATAGTACTTACACCTAAAGCAGTTAACCATATTGCAATTACTGGCCATGCTGCAAGGAAGAAATGTAAAGCACGAGAATTATTGAAACTAGCGTATTGGAAGATTAAACGACCAAAGTAACCATGTGCAGCTACAATGTTGTAAGTTTCTTCTTCTTGGCCAAATTTGTAACCATAGTTTACAGATTCAACTTCACTTGTTTCACGAATTAAACTTGAAGTTACTAAAGAACCATGCATAGCACTGAATAATGAACCACCAAATACACCAGCTACACCAGCCATATGGAATGGGTGCATTAAGATGTTGTGCTCAGCTTGGAATACAATCATGAAGTTGAAAGTACCAGAAATACCTAATGGCATACCATCAGAGAAACTACCTTGACCAATAGGGTAAACTAAAAATACTGCAGAAGCTGCTGCTACTGGAGCAGAAAAAGCTACAAAGATCCAAGGACGCATACCTAAACGGTAGCTAAGTTCCCATTCACGACCCATCCAACAAGCAACACCAATTAAGAAATGGAAAACTACTAATTGGTAAGGACCACCATTGTATAACCACTCTTCAATCGATAAAGCTTCCCAAATAGGATAGAAGTGAATACCAATAGCGTTTGAACTAGGGATAACAGCACCACTAATGATGTTGTTTCCATATAATAAAGATCCAGCTACCGGCTCACGGATACCATCAATATCCACGGGAGGTGCTGCGATAAAAGCGATAATGTAGCAAGATGCTGCTGTTAATAACGTAGGTATCATTAAACAACCAAACCAACCGATGTATAAACGGTTTTCAGTACTAGTAATCCATGTAGCAAATGTACCCCAATCTCTTTTTTCTTCACGTCTTTCTAAAGTTGCAACCATAATAATTTTTATTAAATAATTTTTATTCTTCCCAGGTACTTTCTAAGTTAAATTATTAATATCCTGTTATTAATTATTATAGCTTTTGTTTAGTGTAAGTTTGTTCTTTTTTTCATGAAAATATTTACTTCATATTTTCAAGCTATTAACGTTGTAAATTTGTTAATAGATTTTATTTTACATATTTTGATTTTTATATTGACAATTTAAATCATAACAGATTATACTATCCTATAATATAGAATTAATTCTTTTTTAATAGTCTTGAGTGATTCTTTAATTTTTTAATTTTAAATAAAATAACTGTTACTATTATTAAACATGTCACATTCTGTCAATATATATGATACTTGTATCGGTTGTACACAATGCGTTCGTGCTTGTCCTACTGATGTTTTAGAAATGGTTCCATGGGATGGCTGTAAAGCAGGACAAATTGCCTCCGCTCCTCGTACCGAAGATTGTGTAGGTTGTAAGCGTTGTGAAACTGCTTGTCCAACTGATTTTTTAAGTGTTCGTGTTTATTTAGGGGCTGAGACAACGCGTAGTATGGGATTAGCTTATTAAAATAAATTTGCTAAGCATAAATTGTGCTTAGTAAATTTATTTTAATAATGGGTTGCTAACTCAATGGTAGAGTAATCGGCTTTTAACCGAAAAGTTCTGGGTTCAAGCCCCAGGTGACCCAATTTTTTCTAATTTTTTTAAAAGTTTATTTATAAGTATAAGTTCTTTTTAATTTATATTATTATGGATTCTTGTATTTTTTGATCACGGTTTAGTGTCCCTTTAGATTCAACTGGTTCTTTATCTTTATACCTAGGTAATGAAAGTTTATATTTTTTTACTTGTTTTGGTATAGGTTTTTGTTCTTGTTTTTCCTCTTCTTCTTTTTTAAAAGTTTTTGTTATCGAAACTTTAACTTTGTTAAATTCTACATCTACCAGTATATCCACTGGATCCTCATCATCATCAATATTATCTTTTTTATAACGTAAATATTCAAGTGAAACTTTGTCTTCAACTAGTTTTACAATTGCTCGACGTAAAGGTCTAGCACCATAAGTTGGGTTAAAGCCTTCTTCGATCAACAATTCCATCATTCTTGGCGTTAAAGATAGGGAAATATTTTTTTCATTTTTTACTCTTTCAACTAAATCATTGATCATAATGATAGCAATCTCTTTAATATTATTTTTTGTTAATTGCTCAAAAACAATAATTTCATCAATACGATTTAAAAACTCTGGTTTAAAAAATGCTTTAAGACTTTCTCCAACTGTATTACATAATTGAGCATATTTTGTTTTCCTTGTATCACTCGTTTCCCCACTAAATCCAATTCCTTGTGAATTTGCTTCATTATTCTGAATTGCTTTAGAGCCTAAATTTGATGTCATTATTAAAATTGTATTCTTAAAATCAATAACACGACCTTGAGAGTCTGTTAATCGACCATCTTCAAGTATTTGCAGTAGCAAATTAAAGACATCTGGATGTGCTTTTTCAACTTCATCAAATAACACAACAGTATAGGGTTTACGTCGAACAGCTTCAGTTAATTGCCCCCCTTCATTATAACCAATGTAACCAGGTGGAGATCCAATTAATTTAGCTACAGTATGTCTTTCCATAAATTCTGACATATCTAAACGGACCATTGAATCTTCAGCTCCAAAAAAGAATGAAGCAAGAGTTTTAGTTAATTCGGTTTTTCCAACCCCTGTAGGACCTGAAAAGAAAAAGCTTGCTATAGGTCGTTTCATATTTCTCATCCCAACTCTTGCCCTACGGATAGCTCGTGCTACAGCCGATACAGCTTCTTTTTGTCCAATTACTCTTGTATGAAGGACATTTTCTAACTCTAATAATCTTGTATTTTCATCTTTTGTAATTTTTGTTACTGGTACACCCGTCCATAATGCAACGATTGAAGCAATATCTTGAGCTCCAACTTTTAATCTTTCAAGTACACCTTTAGGAACCACTCGTTTTTGTGCCTTAATAATCGCACCCATTTGAGCCCGTAAATTTAGTTCGTCATCTCGAATTTCAGTAGCTTTTTCAAATCTTTGTTCTCGAACAGCTAAATCCTTATCGTCTAAAATATTTCGTAATTCTTTGTCAAGAATATAGGCAGCTTCTGGAAGACGGTAATTAACTAATCTAACTCTAGCACTTCCCTCATCAATTAAATCAATTGCTTTATCAGGTAAAAATCTATCAGCTATATATTGTGCACCTAAATTTGCCGCGGCAACTAATGCTTCATTAGTAATTTCTAATCTATGGTGTTGTTCATAACGTAGACGTAAACCTTTCAAGATCGTTATAGTTTCTTCAATGCTTGGTTCATTAATCCATACAGGTTGAAAACGACGTTCTAAAGCTGGATCTTTTTCGATATGTTGTCGATATTCATCGATTGTTGTAGCTCCAATACATTGTAATTCTCCACGTGCTAAAGCAGGTTTTAATATATTAGCAGCATCTAATGCACCTTCTGCTGCACCAGCACCTACTAATGTATGAACTTCATCAATTACAATAACTACATTTTTCTGTTCTTTTAATTCTTGAACAATTCGTTTTAAGCGCTCTTCAAATTCTCCTCTATATTTAGTTCCAGCTAATAGTAATGTAACGTCCAAAACAAAAACTTTGTATTCATGTAATTCACTTGGAACTTCACGTTGTATAATCCTTTGTGCTAAACCTTCCGCTACAGCTGTTTTACCTACTCCAGGTTCACCAATTAAAATGGGATTATTTTTACGACGTCTAGACAAAATTTGTATTACACGCTCAATTTCATTTTGTCTACCAACTACAGGATCTAATTTTGCTCTTTCTGCTGCTTCGGTTAAATCTGTTGTATATTCAAGAAGATTCGGTGTGGCTAATGATGCCCGATCTAAGTCATCGAAAAGAAATAAATCTTTGGTTTGATTTTGATCGCCTACTCCAACATTAGCTAATACTTTTGAACCTGCTTCATGATTTTGATCTAATTCATTTAAAACATAAGCTTTAATACGAGGAATATTAGCACCAAGATTTTGCAAAACTTTTGCACAGATACCATCGGTATCATTCAAGAGGGCTAAAAAAATATGCTCCGTATTAATATAACTATGATTTAAGTCTTTAGATTGTTTTATTGACATTTCTAATATTTTTTTAGCTCTTGGGGTGAATGGTATTTCAATTGCTACGAATCCCGTACCTTTACCTATTAGACGCTCTACTTCCATTCTTACCTTTCTAATAGTAATTCCGTATTCCCTGACAGCGTTAATCGCTACACCACAACCTTCTCCTAATAGACCTAAGAGTATTTGTTCTGTTCCTACAAAATTATGACCTAGACGTCTTGACTCTTCTTGTGACATCATAATCACTTGTAGTGCTCTTTCTGTAAATCGTTCAAACATACTATTATCTCCTAACCTAGTATTAATTAATTATATATGATTTGTTGATATACCACGAAAATAGTTTTTTCAAGATTTTAAAAAACTATTATACTCCAATATATTGCAAATTTCAAAATTTATATTAAAATTTATGTTATATAGGAGATTTATTCATGTTTTTATTAATAATAATTATTATTGTATAATAATTATTATTTCTAAAAAAAAAATAATTATTTTTTTTAACTCAATTTATGGCAAAAAATAAAGGGACTAGAATTATTATAACATTAAGATGTACAACTTGTAAATCAATTGGAAAAAATAACGAGGAAAAGAAAATTATTGATAGTAAGATCTCCAATGTTATACTAAGTAGAAAAAAACTTAGCTATACAACAACAAAAAATCGTAGAAATACTCCTGATCGGCTAGAGCTAAAGAAATTTTGTCCTAATTGTAATACCCATACAATACACAAAGAAATAAAATAAGGAAAATAAAATGCTTAATAATTTATCATCAAAAACAAAGCGTAACAATTATAAACTTAAACCAAATGAAAAAATTGATTATAAACAAGTTGATATTTTAGTTTCATTTTTAACTGAACACGGTAAAATTAAATCTCGTCGTTCAACAGAATTAACCATAAAGCAACAGAGACAATTATCACGCGCTGTCAAAACTGCTCGTTCCTTGAATTTACTACCTTTTGTAACATCATTAGAAGATTAAAAACAACTTTTTTTTTATTTAAAGATTAAAGAATAGTATGAGCCGTTCACAGAGAAATGATAACTTTATTGATAAAACTTTTACAATTATTGCTGATATTATATTAAAAATTTTTCCTGCGAGTAAAGAAGAAAAAGAAGCTTTTTTTTATTATAAGGATGGTATGTCTGCACAATCAGAAGGAGAATATGCTGAAGCTTTAGAAAACTACTATGAAGCTTTACAATTAGAAGAAGATCCTTATGACCGTAGTTTTATTTTATATAATATTGGCTTAATATATTCTAGTAACGGTGAATATTTAAAAGCTTTAGAGTATTATCATAAAGCCCTAGAACTGAATCAAAATTTACCACAAGCTTTAAATAATATTGCTGTAATATATCATTATCAAGGTGTAAAGGCCTCTGAAAAACAAAATATTGATGTTGCTAAATTACTTTTTAATAAAGCAGCTGAATATTGGAAACAAGCGATTAATTTAGCGCCAAATAATTATATTGAAGCTCAAAACTGGCTACGTACAACAGGTCGACTTTCAACTTAACTAATGGAATTATTCAGTTAAATTGAAAGTACATTATTAAGTTTTTAATAGAAATCCATTAGTTTTTTACTTTGGATAATCTAGTCAAATATTTTTTAAATCTATTAAGCAGAGAAAAATAAATTTATTTCAAAATTAAGAACTCGCTAGACTAGATTTCATTGTTATTTAATATTCTATGAAAAATATAGTTATGGAAAAAAATAATATTGGATGTATTACACAAGTTATTGGTCCCGTTGTCGATGCAGTTTTTTCTTCAGGTATTTTACCAAAAATTTATAATGCTCTCAAAGTAGAAGGAAAGGATGGTCCTATCATCTGTGAAGTGCAGCAATTATTAGGTGACAATAGAGTACGTGCTATTGCGATGAGTGCAACTGATGGATTACAAAGAGGTGTTACTGTTTATGATACTCAAGCTCCAATATCTGTTCCTGTTGGAAAAACAACTCTTGGTCGAATTTTTAATGTTCTAGGGCAACCTATTGATAATTTAGGGGATACATCGGGTAATGAAACATTACCTATTCACCGTCCAGCACCATCATTTACAGATCTTGAGACCAAACCTGCTATATTTGAAACTGGTATTAAGGTAGTTGATTTATTGGCTCCATATCGTCGAGGTGGGAAAATTGGATTATTTGGTGGTGCTGGAGTGGGTAAAACAGTACTAATTATGGAATTAATTAATAATATTGCTAAAGCTCATGGTGGGGTATCAGTTTTTGGTGGCGTAGGTGAAAGAACTCGTGAAGGTAATGACTTATATATGGAAATGAAAGAATCTGGTGTAATTAATGAAACAAATTTATTAGAATCTAAAGTGGCATTGGTCTATGGTCAAATGAATGAGCCACCTGGAGCCCGTATGCGTGTCGGATTAACCGCATTAACAATGGCTGAATATTTTCGAGATATTAATAAACAAGACGTTTTGTTGTTTATCGATAATATCTTTAGATTTGTCCAAGCCGGTTCTGAAGTTTCCGCTCTGTTAGGTCGTATGCCGTCTGCTGTAGGATATCAGCCAACCTTAGGTACTGAGATGGGGGCTTTACAAGAACGAATAACTTCGACTAATCAAGGGTCAATTACTTCTATTCAAGCAGTTTATGTTCCTGCAGATGACTTAACAGATCCAGCTCCAGCAACGACTTTTGCTCATTTAGATGCAACAACTGTATTATCAAGAGGCTTAGCTGCAAAAGGAATTTACCCAGCAGTAGATCCGTTAGACTCAACGTCAACTATGCTGCAACCTTTAATTGTAGGTGAAGAGCATTATAAAACAGCACAATTAGTAAAAGAAACTTTACAACGCTATAAAGAATTACAAGATATTATTGCTATTTTAGGTATTGATGAATTATCAGAAGAAGATCGTTTAGTAGTGGATCGTGCAAGAAAAATTGAACGTTTCTTATCTCAACCTTTTTTTGTGGCGGAAGTTTTTACAGGTTCACCTGGAAAATATGTTGATTTAGAAAGTACAATCAAAGGTTTTAATATGATTCTAGCTGGGGAATTAGATGATTTACCTGAACAAGCCTTCTATTTGGTTGGTGATATCAATGAAGCTATATCAAAAGCAAAAACTTTAAATAATTAATTAGGAAATTTTTCAATGAGTTTAAATATTCGTGTTATCGCTCCAGATGGACTAATTTGGGATACTAGAGTCGATGAAGTAGTTTTACCAAGTCTTACTGGTCAATTAGGTATACTTAAAGGTCATGCTCCTTTAATTACCGCGTTAGAAATAGGAATTTTAAGAATTAAAGTTAAATCATCATGGACACCAATTATTGTCTTAGGAGGTTTTGCTGTCATTAAAAATGATGAAGTTGTGGTTTTAATTAGTGGAGTTGAGGAGATGTCAAAACAAGAGTATTCGCAAGCGAAAGAACTGTTAAATCAAGCAACCAAAAATTTAGATTTAGCTAAAACTACAAAAGAAAAAATTGATGCATCGCAAGAAATGAAAATAGCTTCTTCAAGATTACAGGCGTTTCAATTTATAGGATCATAAATTCTTGGTAATTATTATATATTACTTACGACTTATGAGAAAAAATACCAATTTACTAAAATTTAAATTTTATTCAAATTTAAGTGGTTTTACTTCTCCCTCACGTTCAGATACAGAATTATACTTTAATGAACATTTTGATGAATTAAGGCATCGAATTTTCTATATTTTAACTTTTTTGTGTATTTTTACTTTTATTACATTTTATAACGTAAAACTAATAGTTAAAATTTTAGAGGATCCGGTTACAAAAATACAATTTTTTCAATTATCACCTGGAGACTATTTTCTTTCAACATTAATTATATCTTTTTCTCTAGGAATTTTATTTTCTACGCCTTTACTATTAAGTCAATTATTATTATTTTTCCGACCTGCTTTAAATAAAAATGAGCGAAAAAGTATATTTTGGTTATTGTTGAGTTCTCTTTTTTTATTTTTTTTAGGGTTATTATTTTCTTATTTTTTATTGATTCCTGCTGCGATAAATTTCTTTATTTTTTATGGTTCAGAAGTTATTGAACCATTATGGTCATTTAATCAATATTTTACTTTTGTCTCCGCATTATTTTTTAGTACTGGATTAGTTTTTCAAGTTCCAATTGTTCAGATTATTTTAAGTTTATTTAAAATTGTGGATCCAATAAAGATGTTTAATTATTGGCGACCAATGATACTTTTTTCTACAATCTTAGGAGCTATATTAACACCATCTGCTGATCCGATAACACAATTATTATTGTCTAGTGCATTATTTTTATTATATTTTGTTGGAAGTCTTATTTCTATTAATCTACTAAAAAAGCAAGTTAAAAAAGTATAGCTGATCTAAGTTATTCTAATTATTAATTATTGTCTTTATATAAAGGAGTACTATTTATTAAACTTTTATTTTACTGAGTTTGAATATGAAAATTTTGAAAAAAATAATGGAAATTCTTCTGATAAACTTTATGTTTATCTTTATTAGTTTTACGTTTTCTTGTAAAGATTCGCATGCATATCCTATTTATGCTCAACAAGCATATGCAAATCCCCGTGCAGCCAATGGTAGATTAGCGTGTGCGAATTGTCACTTAGCAGAAAAACCTATACAAATAGAATCACCTAAGGCGATTCTTCCTAATAAAGTTTTTGAAGCCGCGGTTAAAATTCCCTATCCCAAGGAAGCAAAGCAAATTCTGGGTAATGGACAATTAAGTGGCTTAAATGTAGGTGCTGTTGTTATTTTACCAGAGGGTTTTAAATTAGCTCCTAGCAATTTAATCTCAAAAGAAATTCAAGAAAAAAATAAAGGGGTTTATATTTCACCTTATAGCTCAAATCAAGATAATATATTAGTTGTTGGTCCAATCTCAGGGGATCTTCATAAAGAAATTAATTTTCCAATTCTATCACCTGACCCTGCTACTAATAAAAAAGTTAACTTTTTAAAATACCCTATCTATGTTGGTGCAAATCGTGGTCGTGGCCAAATTTATCCTACAGGTGAAAAAAGTAATAATAACATAGTAACATCTTCTTTCGAAGGAGAAATAACAGAAATCCAAGCTCTAGATAAAGGGGATACGTTAATCGTAATAGCAAATTCGAATGGTCAAGAATTAAAACAAACTATACCAAAAGGTCTATCACTGATTGTTTCAAAAAAAGATAATATTAAATTAGATCAACCTCTAACTAAAGATCCGAACGTTGGTGGTTTCGGACAAACAGATATAGAAATTGTTTTGCAAGATCCTAATCGAGTAATTGGTTTTATTGTTTTTGCTTTTTCTGTTTTATTTACACAGATCGTTTTTGTCATTAAAAAGAAACAATTTGAGAAAGTTCAAGCAGCAGAATTAAAATTTTAATCTTTATTTTCTCTCTAAAAAAGAGAGAAAATAACCTTTAAAAATTGCTAGCACTATCGTTTATTTCATATCGATAGTAGGGTATATTTTCTGTATTTATATTCTGAAATTCTTTTTGGTATTCATAAAATCGATCTTTATATTTTTTCTGTCGGATAGGTAGTAATGGAAGGGCTTTTTGAAATTCATTAGACGACGGTATAGATAATACCTCTCCACTCATAATATTTCTATTATTCCAAAAATACAAAAAATCCCCAAGTCCCATAGAGACAATTTTCGTGTTCCCTATTATATTAAATAGTACTTGATCAAATTCATTAATATATATTTGTTGATTTCTGTTATTCAAATAATTTTCATAATTCTCATATAATGTAACATTGTAGTTTATTATTCTATGTTTTATCAACCAACTTTTTATATTTTGTATCCTTTTGTTATAATAAATTATCCTCTTTTTAAAATTAAGAGAATCATCAATATAATCGACATTTGTGATAAGAGTAGAGTCATATTTTTTATAAGGTTCTAAGATTTCCTCAATAATAGTTATTAATAAATCTTCAGCATCTTCTAAATTAGAAAAAATTGGAATAATATTTCTATTTAATAATTCATCTTTGTTATTGTCAAACAGATTCTCATTGTCTAAAAAGAAAAATATCTTTTTTTCTTTTTTCCATAAATTAATCAAATTAAAATCTTTTAATTTATCTAAAAATGTTTTTTCATCATTATCTACTGAATCCTCAGAATCTACATAATAACATTGAACATTTATAAAAATGTTATTATCAAGAAATATGTAATTATTTACTTCTGAATCATCGTATATAGGATAACGAATTATTCGTCCTATACTATTATTATCAATAATAAGTTGCCCCTGAAGTTTTAAACTTCCATTTTCTAATAACTCTTTCTCGTATAAACCAAGTTCCTGAGTGATCTTTAAGTCATCTAAAGATACAATTGGTATACCATCAAAATCAGCATCGCACATAATTGTATGCGTAAGTAAAAAGGGATGATTACCAGGCATACTTTCAATAAATCGCTTATTTTTAAAGTCTGATTTAGTTTTCATTTGAAAAATTCCTACTCGTGATGTTAACGTTTTTGCATAGCCTGAGTTTGATAAATCATCTAATGTACTAATTGGTATTAGGGAGTTAAATTCTTTACCATTAACCTGAGAAGATTTTGCCAAAAGATAAATTTTGATATTATTTAATTTCTTATAAACTTTGGCAGAATTTTTTAAATTACAGTAATTTTTATATTTTCCATAAATATCGTAAGATTGTGCTTTTCTTGTTCTATTAATAATAGATTGCCAACTGATGTTAGTATTAGTTTCTCTAAATGTGTTTTTAGTGAAAAGATTTGTAAAATTTAAATTACTAGGAGAATTAGACATAACATTTATATTTATCATATTTTATGAATTTATAGTTTATAAAAATATTAATATTTTTATTTATATCTTATGTGTGGATATAAATAAAAATATTATTCATAGAGTCGTATAAATTGAGTTTTTTTCATTAAAAAACCGGGAATGTTAATGCATCAGGATAAAATCTATTAGCTTCAATAATAAATCCAGCAGTAAAGGTCATCCAAACTGCAAGTAAAACAGGAGCGGTTGAAAGATATTTTAAAAAGTTTTCCATAATATTTAAAATTTTTTAAGTTATCGAATAATAAAATTTTCTTATCTAGGAGAAACAGTAATTTCAGAATCTGAAGCTAAAAAACTCCCACTAGCAAATTCTTGCCATGCCGAAATTGGCCAAATGAAGCCCGATGACATTATTTTTATTGCTAATGGTACATCGATAATAATTTCTTTTTCAGTTGGATTTGAAGTAGTGCTAATATTATTTATATAGCTACGGCCAACCCAACCAATCCAACCACTAATATATATGAACATTGCTCCTGGAATTATAAATTCAACAGCATGATTCCATCTTCCATCCGTTATAAGATGAGGTAAACCATCTTTTCCACATAATAATTCTGAATTAGAATAACGATCAAATCTCTGTTTAGTTCTATTTATTTGCTGTTCTAAGGCTAGAGCTGGGGGAGAGCCGATTTCATATTTTTTAACTCGAGATTCTAATTTCCTAACACTGGATTCTAATCTGTTATTAAATGTTGGGGATTCACTACATTTTGTTAAACCTGCCACATCTGCAAATACAGTTAATGGTAGACTTAAAGTTAAAAAAACAATTAATAATGATTTTTTTAAAGAAATACGAACCATTATATTTTAGATATATATGTATATATAAATGATATTTTTTTAATGAAAAATAAATTTTTTATACTAGAAACCAACTTATACTATATTCTAATATAAAAATAGCAAGATATACAAATATTATAGTCGATAATTAATTTTTGATTACTTCTTTATTGTAAAGAAGTATAAAATAAAGTTAAAGACAAACTATCGTCGATCAGTATAGTGCTGTGAACTTATTTTTTGTAATTTCTGATTGCGACGAAGTGGTCGAGTAACTAATTCTAAGATTTCAATGGCATTAGTAAAACCATGTATTTGTGCAAACGTAAATTCAACCGACCATTTTGTATTTATACCTCTTGCTTCTAGTGGGTTCGCATGCGCCATACCAGTTATCACTAAATCAGGTTTGATATCACGAATTCGATCCACTTGATTATAATTATCTGGCTTTTCTATAATAATAGGTAGTGGGACCTTCTTTTCTTTACACGTTTTTTGTAGTAACTCTAATTCAGCTCCTTGATATCGCTTATCCATATATGGAATACCAATTTCAAATATAATCATTCCTGCGCGGAGTAAAAAACGTGCTAATGATATTTCCAATAAATTATCACCCATAAAGAAAACACTTTTACCCTTAATTAAGGTAGTATAATTAAACATTTTATTCCATATATCATTTTCTCTTTCTTTTAAACCAGTAGGTTGAATTTTTAAAATTGTACATATTTTTTCTAACCAGGCTCTAGTCCCATCAGGCCCAATGGGGAACGGTGCACCAATTAACTTACATTTTCTCCTTCTCATTAATGTTGTAGCTGTTCGACTTAGATATGGATTTACTCCACAAACATAATTTCCTTCATAGATTTGAGGTAATTCCATATAACGTTTGGAAGGTAACCAACCTGAGACATAAATCCCTTGCTTTTTTAGTTCTATAGTAAGTTGATTAACAACTGGATCAGGTATTGAACCAAATAAAATAAGTGGTAAATGTTCAACATAATCATAATTATTTATTTCTTGTTTTTGTAAATACTCTGATTGCTTTAAATTTGGTCGTTGTGCTAATGCAGCTAATACTGTATCCTCTCCTTGAGTAAAAGCATAATCAAGACCATTTGCTCGTGCTACTATAATAGGTAAACTTATTTCAGCTTCTAACTTGGGAGCGATTCCTTCTAAATCCATTTTTATTATTTCTGTTGTGCATGTACCAATCCAAAAAATTACACTTGGGTTTCGATCTTGTTTTATTTGTAGACACAATCTTTTTAATTCTTCGTAATCATTTAATTGTGCTGATATATCCCCTTCTTCTAGTTCTGCCATAGCATAACGAGGTTCAGCAAAAATCATAACACCTAATGCATTTTGTAAAAAATAACCACATGTTTTTGTGCCAATAACTAAAAAAAAACTATCTTCAATTTTTTGATATAACCAGGCTACACAACTTATAGGACAAAATGTATGATAATTCCCAGTTTCACAATTAAACGTTAGTTTTTCTTTCAAATTCACATTATCAATAAAGTGTTTAATATTCATCTAGATTTTATAAGTAAAAAGTTATTTTTTAATTAAACCGAAAAAACTTCATTTAAATCATTCTCTAAAGTACTATCATCAAATTCAGATAGAGAAGTTTTATCCTGAGTTGGGTTTAAATAAAAATCTGATAATAGACTAAATAATTCTCTATCTGCAGCTTCTTTTGGAACAACTCCTTCAGGATTAGCTATAAGTTGATCTGCAATATTTAAATAATATTCACAAATGTAAGATAAAGAATTATCTATTTCAGTCATTTCAAATAAAGTTTTACCTTTTACTCTAGAAACTCTAATATCTTCAATAAGTGGCAACACCTCAAGGACAGGCATTGCAACAACATTGATATACTTATCAATCAAGTCCCGCGTAGCTGTTCGATTTCCAATAAGTCCCGCAAGTCTTAATGAGTGGGTTCTAGCTTTTTCTCTTACAGAAGCAGCGATTCGATTAGCAGCAAACAAAGCATCAAAACCATTATCTGTAACAATTAAACAATAATCAGCATAATTTAATGGCGCAGCAAATCCACCGCAAACAACATCACCTAAAACATCAAATAAAATAATGTCATATTCATCGAAGGCATTCAATTCTTTCAAAAGCTTGACAGTTTCACCAACGACATAACCACCACAACCAGCACCTGCTGGAGGACCTCCAGCTTCTACACAATCAACACCCCCATAACCTTGATAAATAACATCTTCTGGCCAAATATCTTCATAATGATAATCTTTTGCTTGTAATGTATCAATTATTGTGGGAATTAGAAATCCTGTTAAAGTAAAAGTACTATCATGTTTAGGATCACAACCAATTTGTAAAACACTTTTTCCTCTTCTACATAAAGCAACTGAGATATTACAACTTGTGGTAGATTTTCCTATTCCGCCCTTTCCATAAACAGCTAGTTTCATTTTTAACTCCTAATTTTTATGTTGTATAAACTAAATAGATAAATAAAGTAATATTTATATTAGTTACTCTTAAGAGATAATAATTTATATAAATGAGAGACTTCAAAAAAATAATTTTTAAAATTCTAAGTTAGAAAAGTCTAGTATGCTTTATATTATAGTTCAGAGTTAACTTTCTATCTGTAATCTAAAAAGATGAAAATAATTAATTATCAATTATAATACAAAAATGAAGGCAGATATATAATCTATATTAAAATTAAATATATACTAATAACTAAATTGTTTTATTCTTTCAATTTTATAAACAAATGAAGTATACTTTATAGTATACTTTTTATGACTTTAGGAGTTTAGTAATGTTCTCAGAGAATTATTTTAATTTATTAAATAATATTCTTTTTATTTTAGTATTTATATCAACGGCCCTATATTGGTTTCAGTTAAGTTTTAAATTTGTAGCAATTCTTAATCGAATCGGGGAAATAACTTCACGTATTGCAACTTTAAATATTTTTCTTTTTTTATTAATTCGTTGGATCGAATATGGATATTTTCCTTTAAGTAATTTATATGAATCACTGTTATTTTTATCTTTTATACTTTTATTCTCCTATCAGTTGTTAGAGTCAAAAGCTAAAAGTCCGATATTTGGAGGAATTGTTTTACCAATTGTTTTACTAATTAGTGGATTCGCAGAATTAACTCTACCGCTTGAGATGCAGAAAGCAGGAGCGTTAGTACCTGCTTTACAATCAAATTGGTTAATGATGCATGTGAGTTTAATGATGTTAAGTTATGCTATTTTACTTATTGGATCCGCTTTTTCTATTGTTTATTTAGTAACTTTTTTAGTATTTAAATATACTATAAGGCCATTCGAAAAAAGATACTTCGATTATCAAGAATTTATGAGGGGATTAATAAACCTTGCGAAGGGAATAGCTTTAACTAGGGAAGATTATAAAATACGATCATCTATACAATCCTCATATGCATGTCCTGAAATTATAAGTTTAAACAATATATTTCTAGAACAAGAAGCATTTGCTGAATCTGCTCGAGCTAATTTTTTATCTCAACTCGATAAATGGAGTTCACGGACAATAAGTTTAGGCTTTCCTTTTTTAACAATTGGTATTATAGCTGGGGCTGTATGGGCTAATGAAGCTTGGGGTGCTTATTGGAGTTGGGATCCGAAGGAAACTTGGGCGTTAATTACTTGGTTAATTTTTGCTGCGTATTTACATTTGAGATTAATAGTAGGTGTAACTGGAAAGGGGCCAGCTTTTTTAGCTAGCATTGCGTTTTTTGTTGTTTGGATCTGTTATCTTGGTGTTAATTTTTTAGGGCAAGGTTTACATAGCTATGGATGGTTTGTTAATAATTAGAATTTTTGATTCTATAAATTATATAATTAAAAATTCTACCTATTTGATTTTAGAGATAAAGAAATCTTTTATATTTTAATTTTATATTTTAAATGGAATGCTGGGACTTTTATAATTTTTTAGCTTATTGAAGAGGCTCTTTATGTTTTTTGATGTCATATTCATTTTAAAAGTTCTAAAAGATTATTGAATTTAGTATATAAGTATTGTATAATATAATTAAAAATAGTTAAAGGTTTACGAACGGAGAGACTTGAACTCTCACAAGAAACCTTACTAGAACCTAAATCTAGCGCGTCTGCCAATTCCGCCACGTTCGTAAGGAAAATGAATACTTATAAAGCTTACTATACACTATTGGTAGATTATGCGATTAGCTTAATGTATAGTAAATTATCTATTTTATTCACAATTATGAACCTCTTTAATATCCAAAGGTTCCTTATTTTTTATTTTTTTTCTACTTCTTTTTTATTAAAGATAAATTTTGATTCTTCATTTAGAATGGATTTAGCTAACGACAAAGCCCGATTAGCCATTTTACGACCTTTTCCTTTCCATATTGCTAGTTTAATTTTACCTTTTGATTTCGATCGTCTTTTTTTAGGGACCGCCATGGAACTTTTTTTTCTCAGTAAGTATAAGTGGTAATTAAGTAAGTTACAATTCGATATAGCGTAAATAGAAAAAATTATTTTTTTCCATTACTCTTTGGTAATTTACTTATAAATATAAGCAAAAATTATGAAGATTAGTTATATTCATATTTTTTGCTCTCTAAATAGTTTGACTTTTTAATTTACTCTAACGTGAAGCTATTTTATTAAATTGTTGTAAAGCTAATCTACCAATATTATATAATGCCCAAGACGCTGCAGCTAATACGGGTAAAAAAACAAAGATAAGACGTAAATCCATACTGCTCTAAGTATAATTAATTAAAAATATAATAATTTCACTCTAAATATATTTTTCATATAAAATAGATTATAGATGATAATGATTTTTTCTCTAATATAAGTCTATTTGTATTGGTTTAGTCCTCTTCTAGATTAAAATTTAACTGTAAATATTAGTAGTTTATTTTTATTTATCTTTAATTATAAGTAACAATTTCTAATTGAATTTAGAAAACTTCTAAATATATACTAAAAGATTATTTTCACATTGTCAAATTCATAAAAATAAATTTTTCAATTTTGGATTAGTTATTTAGTTCTAACAACATAAATAAAGGATAAAAAATTTTATTAAATTTGTATACCAAAGAGAAGAATGTAAAATAAAACAAGATGAAAGATTTTTTATTTAACATGGAGCAATTAAATGTTTTGCGAGTAATAAAAAATGAAAAGAGTATAAAAGATGCCGCAAAAAAATTGTATCTATCACAACCAGCCTTAAGTTTAAAAATCCAAAGTTTGGAATCTAAAATTGCTTCTCCAATCTTAGAAAGAAATAAAAAACAAATATATTTTACTATAATTGGCCATTTATTAGTAAAGTATTCAACTAAAATATTACAATTATATCATGAAGCAAATCACTCTATTAAGCATATTAAAGTACTAAGAAAGATTAGTTTAATTATTGGGTCAAATGAATCTATAGGGATATATTTATTACCAAAAATTATTAGGTTATTTTGTAAAGCTTACTCATATGCGTGTTTAACCTTAGAAATTGAATCAACCCATTCAATATCTTGGGATGTCTTTCATGGGAAAGTAGATATAGGAATTGTAGTGGAAGAAGAAATACCCTATGAAGTAATCAATTACATTTATATTATACCTTATGTTGACGAAGAAATAGTGTTAATCCTTCCAAAAACCTATCAATTAAAAACTCCTAGTGTTATAACTTTGGAAGAGCTTTATAAATTAGATTTTATTGGTTTAAATCGAGACTTGATGGAAAGAAAAATTCTAAATAAAATTTTGCAAAAATATAATATTAAAGTTGAAAATTTAAAAACAAAATTCGAACTTAATTCTACTGAAGCAATTATAAGAGGGGTACAAGCAGGTTTGGGTGTTTCATTTGTATCTATTCTGTCAGTAAAAGATCAATTATTGTCTAAACGTATTAATTCAGTAATGGTAAATAGTCTGCGTATTAACAAACGTATTTCCATAATTATGAATAAGAAAAGTTATCATTCTCCTTTATTTAAAAACTTTTTTACTTTTTGTTGTTTTTTGAGAAAAAACAACAAAAAGTAAATTATTAATATGCATTAATAGTTTACAAATATTTAAAAATATTTGTAAAATATTAATATATGTTAATAGTTTAAGTTAAGAAGTATTAAATATGCAAAACTAACTCCTCCAAATGATCCAATAAAAAACCCTGAAGTAAATTGTTTCCAATTTTTACTTGTTAATAATTCAATCGTATTTGTTGAATCAGAATCATCAAATGTAACTTTTCCATACATGGCTAAACAAACTGTTAATATAGTAATTAATCCTACGGAAGATAAAAATCCTATTAAAGGTGCTAATTCAGAGTTTCTCAATGGTCCTAATTTTTCAAAAGGTCCTAGCAATAAATATCCGTGTGCCATACCAATTTCTAAACCTCGTAGAAGTGGTGATAATCCTTTTCTATAAGCAGGCAAACTAGTTAGATAGGCTTTTGTTGCTGCTGACGAAGTTACGGGTGTTGATAAATGTCCAACAGAAGGATCATCATTATAAGGTTTAATAAAACTTGTCATAATTAATTTGTTAAGAAGTTATTATGTAATAATAGTTGGATATTTTTAAAAGAAAATAATTAAAGATTAAAATAGAATAATTTATTCTATTTTAATACAATAGAATATATATTGTTGAAAAGAATTAAATTTAGTATATTTTTACTTTAGATATATAATAGTATATATTATATTGTTTTCATAGTTTTTAATAAGTGTAAAAATGAGTATTTTAATCGACTATATTCTATTATTAAGTATCGCATTTGTATTAGCCTCTGGTTTATTCTTAGGTTTAAAAGGAATTAAGTTAATTTAGTTTAAGTTTAGCTTTTAGTTTTAATAATTTTTTAAAAAGTTAAATTAAATTTATAATTTTAGTCTAGAGTTTTAATACTTTTAATAATGTACGATAATGAAACATGAGTAGTAAAGATATAGAGAGTTTATTAAAACGTGATATCGTTGTAGGATCAAGACGTTTTAGTAATTATTTTTGGACAATTATTTTATTTTTAGGCGGATTAGGCTTTTTACTTGCAGGGATTTCAAGTTATTTTCAAAAAAATTTAATAAGTTTTATTGATTCTGAAGAATTATCTTTTTTACCACAAGGTGTAGTTATGACTTTTTATGGAGTTATTGCTATAAGTTTAAGTTTCTATATCGCTCTTACAATTTTTTGGGATGTGGGAAGTGGATATAATGAATTTGATAAAGAAAACGAGTTAGTACGTATAGTACGACGAGGTTTTCCAGGTAAAAATCGCAAAATACTATTAGTTTATCAATTTAGAAATCTTAAAAGTATTAAGTTAAATATTCAAGAGGGTCTTAATCCGAAACGAATAATTTATTTATGTACTAAGGATCAACGCGAAATTCCATTAACATCAGTAGAGCAACCAAGATCTTTAGAAATTTTAGAAAATGATGCATCAGAACTTGCAAGATTTTTAAATATTAATTTAGAAGGGATTTAATTTTTTCTAAAAATTAAAATTGATTAATTAGTATCTAATTCTAAATTAATATTTGGTTATTATTATTTTAGAATTAAAATTAATAAGTATAATATATATAGCGTTATATTAATTCATACATGCGGGCATAGTTTAGTGGTAAAACCATAGCCTTCCAAGCTGTTGATGCGAGTTCGATTCTCGCTGCTCGCTGATAGGACTATTAAAAGAATTAATTTCTTACTATTCATCTCCTAAAGAATCTTTAATTTATAGAGGAATGAGAAATAATTAAATTATATTTTAGATAATTATAATCAGTATAATATATTTTTATTTAAATGGAGATAATATAAAATGTCTGGTGGTTCAACAGGAGAACGTCCTTTTTCTGATATTATAACAAGTGTACGCTATTGGATTATTCATAGTATTACAATTCCTTCTTTATTTATTTCCGGTTGGTTATTTGTAAGTACAGGTTTAGCTTATGATGTTTTTGGAACTCCAAGACCTAATGAATATTTTACACAAGATAGACAACAAGTCCCATTAGTAAATGATAGGTTTAATGTTACACAAGAAATCGAAGATTTCACAAGAGGATTATAAATAATCCATTAAATTAAGAAAAAAATAAATATCTACGTAGTTTAGGAGAAAAACGTGACTAGAAATACGAATCAACCAGTAGCTTATCCTATTTTTACTTTTCGTTGGTTAGCTATTCATGGTTTAGCTGTGCCAACAATATTTTTTTTAGGTGCGATAACATCAATGCAATTTATTCAACGATAGGAGTATATTTTATGACAGGTCCAAATCCTAATAAACAAGAAGTTGAAATCAGTCGTACCTCATTATATTGGGGTTTATTATTATTTTTTATATTGGCAGTACTTTTTTCTAGTTACTTCTTTAATTAGAAATATTGTAGAAGTCTTTTATAAGTTTTATGAGATTAAGAAAGGATATAGGAGTTAAAAATATTATGGCAGGAACAGGAAGAATACCACTTTGGTTAGTGGCGTTAGTTGGTGGATTAGGGGTTATTGTTGTTGTTGGTACTTTTATTTTTGGTTCCTATTCTGGATTAGGATCTTCACTTTAGTATTTATATTGAAAAAGACACGATTGAATAGTTTTCTAAGATCAATGGGAGTGAATTTATTCACTCCCATTGATCTTAGAAAACTATTCAATCGTGTCTTTTTCAATGTAAATAAATAATAATCCCATAGCAACCGCAGGAAAAACTAAACCTACTAAAGGTACGAGAATTGAAGGTAGATAGTTAATTAACATAATTAGTAATT